TATCACTAGATGAATATTTTTAGTTTTACAACTAAAAATATGAAAAAACCTAGGAAGGAAACTAAAAAGGAACAATAGCGGGTGATACTGATAAAGAGTTTAATGAATATTGAAGTAATATTTAGAAACTTTATAGATATTATAATATGGAGAAATTTTAGAAAAAAAAACAAAAAAAAAGAAAAAGTTATTCGTGTTATAACTTATAACATGAATAAATAACAAAAAATACTAATAGTAAAAAAGAAATCACATTCGATTTGGCGGTCAAAGGCAAATGCGAAGCTCTACTGTGAATATTATTTTTTTTTGTCTCCTAAGTTATTCAAAACAATCAATACGTTGCCGTTAATCAATAAAGTCATTTATGTTGTTGCTAATTGTTTTAAAAACATAAGCCAAATGCTGGAATAAAAACCTAAGATAACTAAAAAATTGAAGAGTGATAAAAACAAAGATTAAATTGAATCCTAATTAAGAAAACCTCTCACCTACATTTACAAATAAAAAGATATCTAGAAAGCTGTATGCCTTGAGAAAGGCTCGTACAGTTTGGGAAGAGATTTTTTTCTAATTTTAAGTGAAAAAAATCCACTTCAACCAATATGCCTTTAGGTACAATTTTGCATAATGTAGAATTACTACCTGATAAAGGCGGAAAACTAGTTCGAGCAGCTGGTACTGTTGCAAAACTAATAGCAAAAGAAGGAAAGTTAGCTACGATACGATTACCTTCGGGAGAAATTCGTTTAATACCTCAAAAATGTTTAGCTACCGTCGGACAAGTAGGTAATGTTGATATTATTAATCAAAGAAAAGGAAAAGCTGGCTCCATACGTTGGATAGGTAAACGTCCTAAAGTACGAGGTGTTGCAATGAATCCAGTTGATCATCCTCATGGAGGTGGTGAAGGACGAACTCCTATTGGTCGTAAAAAACCATTAACTCCTTGGGGTTATACAGCACTTGGTGAAAGAACTCGAAGAAAAACTAAATACAGTAATATCTTCATCCTTCGCTGACGACGTAAAAATTGAGACAGAAGTTAAATAAATATTGCTTAATTATGGCACGTTCAATCAAGAAAGGTCCTTTTGTAGCTGATCATTTATTAAGAAAAATTGAAAATCTTAACCTAAAAAAAGAAAAAAAAATAATCGTAACGTGGTCCAGATGTTCTACAATAGTTCCTACAATGATTGGCCATACTATTGCGATTTATAATGGGCAGGAACATTTACCTATTTATATAACAGATCAAATGGTAGGTCACAAATTGGGTGAGTTTATTCCTACTCGCAATTTTCGAGGACATGCTGGAAGCGATCGAAGAACTCGTCGTTAAAAAGTCGTAAAAAAAAAAGAATTATTTATTTATGGGGACTCGTGTTAACTCCAAAGAGAAAGTAAGTGCTCAGTTAAAATATATTGATATTTCGGTTGAGAAGGCACGGAGAGTAGTCAATCAAATCCGAGGTCGTTCATATGAACAAGCATTAATATTATTAGAATTCATGCCTTACAGAGCATGTCAGAAGATTTTAAAAGTACTCTCTTCTGCAGCTGCAAATGCTAATCATAATTTAGGTCTAAACAAATCCGATCTTTTTGTAAGTGAAGTCAAGGTTGATAAAAGTAATACTTTGAAAAGATTTCGTCCAAGAGCTCAAGGACGTGGTTATCCAATACGTCGAACGAATTGTCATATAAGTATTACTGTTAGCACGAAAACAACATTACCAGATTAGATGAAAGGCAAAAAATAAAAGAAAAAAGAATTTTCATGGGACAAAAAATTCACCCGCTGGGTTTTCGACTTGGAGTAAACCAAAATCATAGATCTATCTGGTTCATAGGAACAGATTTCTATTCTCATGTAATTAAAGAAGATAGAAAAATACGTAATTGTATACAAAAATTTGTACGTAAAAATATAAAAAATACCTCTAATTATGGAGGAATTGCACGTATCGAAATAAAGAGAAAAACAGATTTAATTAATATTACTATTCATACAGGATTTCCCGATCTATTGATGGAAGAACGTGGTTCAGGCATGGAACAATTGAAATCTACTATACAGAAAGAGCTGATTTATAAAAGAAATAAACTTCATATATCACTGATAGAACTGGAAAAACCATATAGAGAACCAAAAATATTAGCCGAACATATAGCTTCACAATTAGAAAATAGAGTTGCTTTTCGACGAACAATGAAAAAAGCTATAGAATTGTTTGAAAAAACTAATAATAATGGAATTAAAATACAAATATCAGGACGTCTTAATGGTAATGAAATTGCACGAAGTGAATGGGTTAGAGAAGGCAGAATTCCTTTACAAACACTCCGAGCTTCCATTAACTATTCTTATTACCCAGCTCAAACCATTTATGGAGTGTTAGGTATCAAAGTTTGGATATTTCAGAACAATAATTATAAACAAAAAATTGAAACTATAATTAGATATATAAATTCAAATAATCTGCTATTAAAATAATTATCTATAATATCCAGTAAATAAAACTAGTATTTTTTGATTAGAAGGAGAATTTGCTATGCTTAGTGTGTGACTCGTTTTGGAAAAGTTTTTTTTCTATTTTAATAAAAAACAAACCAACTCATAGCTTCATCCTATAAAAAATGAAATAGGATTAAAAGATTAGCATTCTTTCTTCTGTTGTAATAAAAAAAGAGAAAGAAAAACTTCTAAAGAAACGTATAAAATTTTAAATCCGTTTTTTAAAAATATACGTATGGTTTTCAATTTTTTTTTAGTAATGTATAAAAGCATCAGCAAAAATGAGAAAGAAAAAAGAATTCATTTTTTTTCGTTAAAATACAAAGTTTGAAGTCAAAAAATACTAATAAAAAAATGACTTTAATTTTTAAATTGAAAACTTCATTGCAGTAATAAAACCTAAACGTCCAGCTAGAAACTATGAGAACGAGTAAATCCATGAATAAAAAAAGAAGTCAATTTAATTTGTTCACTGGAAGGGATGGCGAATTAAACCTAAGATATTCCTAGAACGTATAAAAACAATAAATGAAATTGAAAAAAAATATTTCGTTTTTATAAGAGTTTTATAAGAGTTGATATTCGCCCGTGAATAAGTCATAATCACAATTATCTGAATAGATAATATTGAACAATAGAAAAAAAAGATAAAAGAACAAGAAAAAAAGATTATTTCTATATATATTCTATTTTTCAGTATATATATAAAACTAAATATTCACGAGGAGCCGGATGAGGAAAGACTCTCATGTCCGGTTCTGTAGTAGAGATGAAATTATAATATTGTCATCAACCATAACCCTAAACGAACCCGATTTCGTAAACAGCACAGAGGAAGATTGAAGGGACTATCCACTCGGGGTAATACTATATGTTTTGGTAAATTTGCCCTTCAAGCACTTGAACCGACTTGGATAACGGCTAGACAAATAGAAGCTGGGCGTCGTGCTATTACCCGTTATGCTCGTCGCGGTGGAAAATTATGGATACGTATATTTCCCGATAAACCAGTTACAATGAGGCCAGCTGAAACACGGATGGGATCGGGAAAAGGATCACCAGAATTTTGGGTATCCGTTGTTAAACCAGGTCGAATAATATATGAAATCAGTGGAGTTTCAGAAAATGTGGCACAGGCTGCTATGAAACTTGCTGCATATAAACTACCCATACGTACTCAATTTATTACATCTGTAGAATCAAAAAATTAATAAAGGATTCATTACTAAAAAAGGGTTGGATTAAATTCTATTTTCAAATGGAATGCCAACAAGAAACATATGAAAAAAAGGTGATTAAAAACTCTATTTAGGGGAAGATTAAGTCTATTCTTCTCCTATTTTTAAGAATAAAAAAAGTTGTATTACTTATTGGACCCATGAAAAATGATTCAACCTCAAAGTTATTTAAGTGTAGCAGACAACAGCGGAGCTCGTAGATTAATGTGTATTCGAGTCTTGGGTACCAGTAATCGTAGATATGCAAATACTGGAGATATTATAATTGCTGTTGTTAAAGAAGCCTTGCCCAACATGCCTTTAAAAAGATCTGAAATAGTTAGAGCAGTCATTGTACGTACTTGTAAAGAAATTAAACGTGATAATGGAATGATTTTACGATTTGATGATAATGCTGCAGTTCTTATAAATCAGGAAGGAAATCCTCGAGGAACCCGAGTTTTTGGTCCAGTTGCTCGCGAATTGAGAGAAAATAATTTTACAAAAATTGTTTCATTAGCACCAGAAGTGTTATGAGTATTCTAAAAAATAAATGAGGTCTTTTAATTTCAACAGAAAGAATTAAAGTTATTATTCTTAATTAACTAAAAACAAATACCAATTAGAAACTAAAAAATTTCTTAACAAACTAAATATTTTTCTTCAATTTTAATAACAATTTTTATGAGTAACGATACTATTGCTTGTATGATAACCTCTCTGAGGAATGCAAATATGAAAAAAGCAATAACGGTTCAATTGCCTGCTACCAATATTAGTCGACGTATTGGGAAAATTCTTTTGAGAGAGGGTTTTATAAATAATTTGCGAGAACATAAAGATCAGAATAAAAATTTTTTAACTTTAACTTTGAAATATCGAGGAAGAAGAAAAGAACCTTACATAACATCACTTAGAGTTATTAGTAAACCTGGATTAAAAATTTATTCTGGTCACCGTGAAATTCCGAAAGTTTTAGGTGGGATGGGTATTGTTATATTATCAACACCCTTTGGAATAATGACAGATCGAGAAGCTAGAGAAAAACAAGTTGGAGGAGAGGTTTTGTGCTATATATGGTAATTTGTATGAAAAAATTTCAAAATTTTCATCTATGATAAATCTTTTGAAAAACTAAAAAACTATCAAAAAATCTCTATTTTATGGGAAACAAAATTTTCCAACGATGAACAAACAAGATTTGATTGACATGGAAGGTATAGTTACTGAATCCTTACCAAACGCTATGTTTCGGGTTTGTTTGGATAATGGATATGAAGTTCTTACTCATATTTCGGGAAAGATTCGACGAAGTTATGTACGAATTTTACCCGGTGATAGAGTGAAAGTAGAATTAAGTCCTTATGATCTGACTAAAGGACGAATAATTTATCGTCTACGTACGAAACCATCAAACGAAGAGTTCTGATATATTATCATAAAAAATTTCACGATTTTTAAAATCGTGAAAATAAAAAATATTTGTTTTTAATAAAGAAATTTACATTTACAACTGGGATCCAAGGAAAAAATTATGAAAATTCGTGCCTCTGTACGTAAAATTTGTGATAAATGTCGACTTATTCGTAGACGTAGACGAATAATGGTAATTTGTTTTAATCCTAAACATAAACAACGACAAGGATAGGTTTTACTAAAAAAAAGAAAGAAAACATTAACTGATTCTTTTTTTTTCTATTAGTACTATTGACTAAAAAAAAAATGAATAAAAGGAAGAGAAATAGATAAAATACGATAACAAAAAATATAAAAAAAATAAGTTTACGAAAAGGAAAACGCAAGATACCTAAGGGAGTTATTCACGTACAAGTGAGTTTTAATAATACTATTGTTACAGTTACAGATATAAGGGGCCAAGTTGTTTCCTGGTCATCCGCAGGCGTTTGTGGATTCAAAGGAGCAAAAAAAAGCACACCTTTTGCTGCTCAAACCGCAGCTGAAAATGCAATCAATACGTTAATTGATCAAGGTATGAAACAAGCAGAAGTTATGATAAGTGGGCCTGGTCCTGGAAGAGATACAGCTTTACGTTCTATTCGTAGAAGTGGACTAATCTTGAGTTTTGTCAGAGATGTAACTCCTATACCACATAATGGATGTAGACCTCCGAGAAAAAGACGTGTACAATAATAGGACTTTTTACCGGTATATACGGAGAATTTAAAAAATTATGATTGAGGATGAATTACCAATTTCTGTTAGATCGGTACAGTGGAAATGTGTCGAATCCAGGATTGAAAGTAAACGCCTTCATTACGGACGTTTTGCCATATCACCATTTCAAAAAGGTCAGGCTAATACTGTTGGAATTGCTATACGAAGAGCTTTATTAGGAGAAGTAGGAGGAACTAGTATAACCTCTGCTAAGTTTCAGGGAGCCGCACATGAATATTCTACGATGGCGGGTATTCAAGAATCGATACATGACATATTGATGAATTTAAAAGAAATCGTACTTGAAAATAATTCTTACGAGGTTCAAAAAGGATTTATTCAAGTTATAGGACCAAAAAAGATACTTGCTGGGGATATTCAAGTTTGCTCTTCTGTTAAAATTATTGATCCTTCACAATATATAGCTACTATTACAAAATCAATTTCTTTGAATATTGAATTAAAAATTGAAAAAGATCGCGGATACCGCATAAAAAATACAGATTTAAAGGAAAATGAATTTCCTATAGACGCTATTTTTATGCCTATTCGAAATGCTAATTATAGTGTTCATTCATTTCAGAAAAATAAACAACTATATGAAATACTCTTTCTCGAAATCTGGACAAACGGTAGCTTAACTCCAGAAAAAGCCATTTCCGAAGCCACTCGAAATCTCATTGATTTAGTTGTTCCTTTGATACATATTGGAGATAAGTTAACTGAAAATCCAATTAATGGCACAAGTGATATTAATTTTCCTTCTGTTTCAGGTACAAATGATTTAAATAAAATAGCACAAGAAGTTGCTTTCAAAAACATTTTTATTGATCAGTTAGAATTACCTGCAAGAGCTTATAATGGATTAAAAAAAGTTAATGTGCATACAGTATCCGATTTATTAATGTATACTGAAACTGATTTACGAAACATTCGAAGTCTTGGCAAAAAATCTGTAGAACAGATTTTAGAAGCTTTACAAAAAAAATTCGCTATTAAATTATCTGAAACAAAACTTTTCACTACTCAAATAAAATAAAAAAGTACCTTTTACACCAATGTAATGATTCAAATTTAGTTTAGTATGTATATCTATTAATTTTTGATTTATTAATAATTAAAACTACTCAAAAATTAAATTAGATTTTTTAATTCACTTTAAAAACCAGAAGGTTTTTTATTGATTATTAAATAGGTAAATAGAAAAAATAAAGATAAATCTAGGGAGGCTTTTTTCCTCGAGGAACTTTTACTCCCTAGATAAAAAAAAGAATCTATTATTTAAAACTAGTCGAGAAAAATAAAAATGTTGTTAGAAAAGACCTAAGGTTAGGGAGTTTTCGATTGGTAAAGCTGCTCCTATACCTAACCAAATAGATACTACAGTACCAATCAGAAAAACTGTTGTAGCTACTGGACGACGAAAAGGGTTTTGAAATTTATTGACATTTTCCAAGAATGGGACGGTCAATAAACCTGCAGGTACAGAAGCCATTAATAAAACACCCAATAATTTATTAGGTACTGTCCGAAGTATCTGAAATACCGGAAAGAAATACCATTCGGGTAAGATTTCTAAAGGTGTTGCAAAAGGATTTGCTGGTTCACCAATCATTGAAGGTTCCAGAACAGATAAACCTACAATACAAGCAATCGTTCCTAAAATAACTACTGGAAAAATATACAATAAATCGTTAGGCCATGCGGGTTCTCCATAATAATTATGACCCATTCCTTTAGCCAACTTAGCTCGTAATACAGGATCATTCAAATTGGGTTTCTTTGTTATTGGGATAGGGACTTCCAATGACGATTCGGAACCCCCCCTGTAGAACCGGACATGAAAATTTCTTTTCATCCGGCTCAAGCACAAACTAGGATTTTTTCTATCTGTAGAATGTCAGTCTAGTTAGATTAGGAAAATGCTTTTTATCCGTGTTAGCTTGAAACATAAAATAATATCACAAAAGCTTCTCGGATTATCTCAAAATACAAATAACAACTGTTTCAAGTGAACTCTTTGAATATTAACTTGTTAAAATTTGGACTATCTTCTTTCCCCAGATCATTCAATTGCTCCGATGGTCGATATTAGTTCAAAATTAATGCATAGGAAATAAATGCATTAATTAACCTTAAAATGGAATCGGTTGGATTTGACGAAGCTTATAATAAGAAATTTGACACTTTGATCTTGGAACTAAAATTCTCGTTATAAATAAAGAAAAACAAAAGCTAGTATAATCTACATCCGAGTTTTTACTTCTCATAAAAAAGAAAGAAGAGATCGGAACTGAGACACATAATATTATCTTAATGCGGTAGATTTTTTTAGTTTTATATCGATCTGCAAGCCCTAGTAATGATACAAGTAACACACTCCCATAATCCATCTCCTTTTTTTTTTTCAACGAAAAAAGATAAGGTCTTAAAAATAACTTTAATTTCGAAGATAATAAATCACTACAAATAAACCTATAAAAAATCGAAATAGAAATATTTTTGGCAATGGACTTTAAAGTTTTACCTATGTTAACAAGCGTTTTGGGCTTTATTTTATTGGTGACGGATAAGAGAGGTCCTGAAATCCCTTGTTTTCTAATAAATAAGAAATGCATAAACATGAAAACAGCAGTAAGTAGGGGTAATACAAATGTATGTAAACTATAAAAACGAGTCTAGGTGGATTGACCTTCACTAACACTTCCGCGCAATAATTCAACCAAAGGCGAACCAATAACAGGAATTGCTTCTGGAACACCTGTAACAATTTTGACAGCCCAATAACCAATCTGATCCCACGGTAGAGAATAACCAGTTTCACCAAAAGAGACAGTAAATACACCTCAAAATACACCAGTAACCCAGGTTTATTCACGGGGTTTTTTAAAGCCTCCCGTAAGATATACACGAAATACATGTAAAATAACCATGAGAACCATCCTACTCGCAGACCATCGATGTACTGAACGGATGAACCAACCAAAATTAACTTCAGTCTATATGTATTGAACAGAAGCAAAAGCTTCAGTAACCGTGGGACGATAGTAAAAAGTTCTAGCAAAGCCAGTAGCAACTTGTACTTAGAAGCAGGTAAAAGTAATACCCCCCAAGCAATAAAAGATATTCCCATGAGGAGGAACATATTTGCTCGTAATATCATCTGCGATAGCTTGAATTTCCAGACGTTCTTCGAACCAATCGTATACTTTATCGAGATAGGTAGTGTAGAATGGAAACCCCCTCTAAAAACTGTACATGAAAAATTTCTTTTCATACAGCTTGGACAAAGAGTTTGATTAAAATATATAAATAACTTAAAGCAATTTGACATATTTTTTCGCCTTTTTGCCTTAATCTAACGTCAGCTCTAGAATATTTTGAAAAAAAGTTCTTTGTTGGCTTTGAAAGAAATCTTTTAACCTATTATTTTTTTTCGTTTTACTTAAATTACTAAAAAGTAAAAAAAAATAACAAAAAATTTCATAGGCTTTTTTACGTCCAAATCTAACTAGCTTTTTTTTATCGAACCCAAGATGTTGTTTATACTCCGATGATTGTCCATTTACTGAGAAGGAATAATGGATAAATTCATATCTCAATCATTTGTATATTTATTTGAATGAACAAAAAAGTGTTGAATCAATTTGGTAACGGAGCTTGAAGAGTGGATCAACATCATCATAGTTTGAAATTTTTTCCTTTTTCTATTTATTTTTATCGCTTCGAGCTATAGATGTCAAATTTTTACTTTTTTACTAATGACGTCTTGCGGAAGGGAAAATTTGTGTATATACGCAATAGAATTTATACCATTAGACTAGATTGATTAAAACGAATCGCACACCCATAGACCAAAAATACGTATTCAAGATAATTACGCAATTCAACTGCCTTTTGATTCAATGATAATGAAAGTAATAAATCTAGTGACAACTTTTTTGCTAATAAAATTTGTAAAAACTAAACTAGATAATTACCAACTAATTGGAACGCCTTCAAGTAACACAGAAGAATTATATATTTCTAAAATAATAACTAAAAACAATGCAAATAAAGCCATAAAAAAACCCATAATTGGAGTGGTTCCCCAACCAGGAGCCACTTTACCATATTCTGAATTAAGTGGTTTTAGAAAAATTCCAACACCAGTCATTTTTGATTGACGTCTTTTAGTTTCGTTAATAATCTTTGTAGCCATAGATTTTATTAAATTAGTTGAGATTTGTTAACTTTATTTACTATTATATTGCAAATAAACCTATTATCTAACAATGGAAACCGCAACTTTGATCGCTATTTTTATATCTTGCTCATTAGTAAGTTTTACTGGTTATGCTCTATATACAGCTTTTGGTACACCTTCGATAGAACTGCGAGATCCTTTTGAAGAGCATGAAGATTGATATAGATTGGGACCCTTCCTTCAACAGAAGGAAAAAAGGTCCCTTTCTTTATGTTTTTTTTTTTTTAAATGAGTTGAAAATAAAGATCTGTAACTTCGAAAATAGTTAAAAATAAAAAAAATGACTAAGAATAATTTTCTTTGCTTGCAATCTTCGGTGGTTCCCGAAAAAAAATAGCAAAAAATATTATACCTAAAGTAGATACTAACAAAAATGTATAAACCAAAGCTTCCATAGATTTGATTAGAAATTAGGATTATTAAGATAGATTCTTTCAGGCTAGTTAAAAAAGAGTATTTTGATATTTTTCATACGTTTTTTCATAATAGAATACCGAAAATCTAATTTCTAGAATTAGACTTAAAATGGAATTTTTTATGAAACCTGCTAAAAAAAAATACAATTTTTTCAATTAATCAAATTACTCATAGTTATGATTATAATTTAGATTAGCTAAGTGAGTTAGACTGCCCGTTTTTCAGTACTAGGATCACCTAATTTCTCAAAAGCTCCAAATTCGATTTGACTTTCTAAATCAGGATCAATACCTGCAAAAACATCTCTAAACAAAGTTCTGGCACCATGCCAAATATGTCCAAAAAAGAACAAAAGAGCAAATGTGGCATGACCGAATGTAAACCAACCCCTAGGACTACTACGAAAAACACCATCAGATTTCAGAGTGGCACGATCAAATTCAAAAATTTCACCCAGCTGAGAACGTCTTGCGTATTTTTTTACTGTAGCTGGATCACTAAAACTTACACCATTAAGTTCACCACCGTAAAAATCAACAGTTACACCAACTTGTTCAACACTATATTTGGATTCTGCACGTCGAAAAGGAACATCAGCTCTCACAATTCCTTCTTCATCCACCAAAACAACTGGAAATGTTTCAAAAAAAGTGGGCATACGACGTACAAATAAATCATGTCCTTCTTTATCTCTAAAAACGGCATGACCTAACCAACCTACAGCTATTCCATCTCCATTGTCCATCGCACCTGCTCTAAATAAACCGCCTTTTGCTGGATTGTTACCAATATAATCATAAAAAGCCAACTTTTCGGGAATCTTGGACCAAGCTTCTGACAAACTAGAATTATCCGCCAAACTAACACGAATGCGCCGATCTATTTCTTGTTGAAAGTAACCTTGATCCCATTGGTAACGAGTTGGTCCGTATAATTCAATAGGAGTTGCGGCAGATCCGTACCACATGGTTCCAGAAACTACAAAAGCAGCAAAAAAAACAGCAGCAATACTACTGGATAAAACTGTTTCAATATTACCCATACGCAAAGCTTTGTATAAACGTTGAGGTGGACGAACACTTAGATGAAACAAACCTGCCAGAATTCCTAAAATACCGGCTGCAATATGATGTGATGCTATTCCTCCTGGAACAAAAGGATCAAAACCATCAGCTCCCCAAGCAGGATCTACAGGTCGTACATTTCCGGTTAATCCGTAGGGATCAGAAACCCAAATACCTGGTCCAAACAAACCAGTTACGTGAAAAGCTCCAAATCCAAAACAAAGTACACCTGATAAAAATAAGTGAACTCCAAAAATTTTTGGTAAATCAAGAGAAGGCTTTCCTGTACGTTCATCACGAAATAATTCTAAATCCCAATAAACCCAATGCCAAATAGCTGAAAGAAAAAGTAAGCCAGATAGTATTATGTGTGCTGCAGCTACTCCTTCATAACTCCAAATACCAGCATCAGTTACAGTCTCACCAGTTATACTCCAACCTCCCCATGATTTTGTTATTCCTATACGTGTCATAAAAGGAATAACAAACATACCTTGTCGCCACATTGGATCAAGAACAGGATCTGACGGATCGAAAACCGCTAATTCGTAAAGAGCCATTGAACCAGCCCAGCCAGAGACCAAAGCGGTATGCATTAAATGTACAGCCAATAAACGACCAGGATCATTCAAGACAACGGTATGAACACGATACCAAGGTAAACCCATTCAAATACCCCTTTTTTCCGAAGAAAATAAATACTATAGAACTTTATTGCATTAGAAGATAAATAAAAATTTTTATCTCCACTATAATAATGAAGAATCTGGTCCAATAATTTCTTTTTAATTTTACAAGTTTTTTATTCAATTATATGACAACAATTCGTCCTGTAGCAACATTAAAGAATAAAAATATTCTAGCATAAATAAGTTTTAAATAACAATATAGAAATTGGTACCATTAAAATTGAATCAAAAGACTCAGAAATTGAAACTTAAAAATAGAGTAAAAAGAAAAACCCTAAATTGGAATCAAGTAAATATTCTATGACAAACGTTTATTGAAATTTATTGTGTTACAATAATAATGCTAAATAAAAAAATTACGTTTTCATGTCAGAGATCAATCAATAGAATTTGTCTTGTTATGCCCATTGGTGTTCCGAAAGTGCCTTTTCGTTTGCCTGGTGAAGAAGATGCAGTTTGGATTGACGTATAGTGCGATTTGTTAAACATAGAAGGTTTTATGGTTTTTATTACCGTCATTTTAATAAATTAAGATGTTTTTTACCCACCCAGACTTGCTGCCAGAACAAATAGTCCGAAGCGTGGGATATTTAGTGAATGTTTGAAACAGAAATACTCTTTGAAACGATTTATGGTTAACTAAAACCAATTCATAATAGTCAGGCTTCGTGAGACAAATTCATAAACACTTGTAAACTAAAAGTATAAATAATTTTTTAGTTTTTTTACAGGTTTACGGCACTGAAAGAATCATGAAAGCTCTAAAAAGTTATGAAAGAACATAAGAAAGAAAAAGTAGAATTATTATTTGTCCTGTATGTGCAATTAATACTTTATTCAAAAGTTCTCCGAAGTAGATTGAAAACCTAAAAATTAAACCGATGCAACCTATTTGAAAACAATTTAGAGAAAGGTTATTAAGATTAATAACATTAAAAAATTTATTGAAGCTTAATAATATACTGAATCAGAAGCTAGTTCAATATGTTTCGTGTGCAATGATAAAAAGCCATGAAAAAAAAAGTAACGAACCTGAACTAGATGTAGTGAAATATTGAAATATTTTTTTTGACTTGAGACTAAAAAAATGGGTCGGATTCAAAAAATATTTCAATAAACTGCCGGAGCCGTATGATTTGAAAATTCCATGTACGGTTTTAGAGGAATAATAAACTAAAAAATATATCCTAATCAATAGACTTTATCGCGAGAGACTCCTTTTTTTGGGCCAGCAAGTGGATTATTAAATTTCCAATCAACTTGTAGGTATTATGATGTATTTGAATGGTATGGAAAATACTTGAGATTTATATTTATATATCAATTCCCCAGGTGGAGCAGTATTACCTGGAATCTCAGTTTATCATGCTATGCAATTTGTAATACCTCATGTTCATACAATTTGTATGGGGTTAGCTGCATCCATGGGATCTTTCATATTAGCTGGAGGAAAAATTACAAAACGTCTAGCATTACCTCATGCAAAGATTATGATTCATCAACCCGCGAATTCGTATTATTATGGACAAGCTGGGGAGTGTGTTTTAGAAGCAGAAGAAATATCGAAATTACGAGATTGTATAACAAAAGTTTATGTACAACGGACAGGAAAACCTTTAAGGGTTGTTTCCGAAGATATGGAAAGAGATGTTTTTATGTCAGCAGAAGAAGCCAGAGACTACGGACTTATTTATCTTGTAGCAATAGATACTTCTTCGGATTCAATACTCTATTAAATTTTAGAAAGTTTTTAGTTTAATGAAACTGAAAAATAAAACTTTTTTTATCCGTTTTTTATTTAATCCTATTTCTTTCAATACTTAAATACACTAATTGAATTTTTTTTTTTTGTTTTAAAAAGCTAAGATTTGCTAAATTTTGGTGGTTAAGACTAATCAAAACCAGCAATAAAACTGCATAAATGGAGAAAAATGCCAACAATTCGACAACTTATTAGAAATGCAAGACAATTAATTAAAACTAGAACAAAATCTCCTGCTCTTCAAGGATGTCCTCAACGTAGAGGTGTATGTACCAGGGTGTATGTGTGACTTGTTTGGATTATCGACGGATAAATTGAAAGGGATTCATATTGCAGTTAAACTCTTTATTTAACCGGTTGAAGATCCATCACCTTCTCTGTTCAGGGAAGTGAAATTTATGGTTCTTATTAAAACGAATTAACTCATCCAAATTAGGGGGTGAAAAGTGGTTTCTCGATGACTTTCTATCTTAATAGATTAAGAATCATCAAGCGAGAAATATCTTCTAAATAGATATATATATCTCTATTTAGACTGATTGCAATAACAGAATCCAAAGGTCAATTACTTAATAAACTCTCATTAAAATACCGTTACTATACAGATAAGCAGTATTAAGCTAGTTGCATCAAATCCGAAATTTCGGGAAGAGCTTAATATTGGGAATTATATAAATAATCAAAAACCTATTTATCTTTTTTTTGATAGAATTAAAGCTCCGGTAGATCGAGAGGACCTTACTGTGAAGGAAAGGACCATAGAAACTCAGGAATCCATTTTTTATTTTTTTTTATTACATATTCTATTTCTAGGATTATAACAGAAAAAAAATTATGGTTAGGAAGGTTATAGTAGCATAAGTTATTGGAATTTTAATTTACTGCATAAGAAAAAGTAGTTTTTCTTTCATCAATTTTTTTATTTCCAAATTAGTATTAGTATCAGTTCATTGACAATTGTATATAAAAAGGTGATTTTGTAAAAAATATATATATATATGTCAGAGTACCTTTTTATGCCAACAATTCGACAACTTATTAGAAATGCAAGACAATTAATTAAAACTAGAACAAAATCTCCTGCTCTTCAAGGATGTCCTCAACGTAGAGGTGTTTGTACCAGGGTGTATTCTATTCACAATAGAAAATAAAATTCGTACTATTATTACTTTCAAAACTAAAAAAGCAAAAAAAAAATTACTAATTTATAAAACTAAGAGTCAATGACCAGAGTTAAACGTGGATTTGGAGCACGGAAATATCGAACAAAGATTCTAAAAATCGCGTCCGGTTTTAAAGGATCACATTCAAAATTATTTCGAACTGCCAATCAACAAGTCCTGAGGGCTTTAACGTTTTCCTATAGAGATAGGAATAATAGAAAAAGAGATCTTCGTCGTTTATGGATTACCCGAATCAACGCAACAGCTCGAAAAAATGGAATGTCATATAATAATCTTATTTCTTTTTTATATAAAAATAGTATTTATTTGAATCGCAAAACACTTGCACAAATGGCTATATTAGATAACGAATGTTTTTCCGATATAATTAAAAATATTAAATACTAGACATGAAGGAAAAAAAGAACGATTAAACCTCCTCGGATATTTGACTTCGAGGAGGTCGAAAAAGAAACAAATAAATTAAAATACTATTTTAACGAACAAAAAGAATATTTTTTGATCAAAGCAATAACAAAAATCATTCCTAAATTCGATTAATTTTCAGTATTTAAAAAAGGTAATAAAGCTAAAACACGAGCTCTTTTAATCGCAACAGTCATTAAACGTTGTTGTTTTGAGGTCAATTTATTCAAACGTCTAGATAATATTTTGCCCTGTTCACTAATAAATCTGCGCAATAAACTTATATTTTTATAATCAATAATTTCACCATATCTTATTGGTGGCAAACGTCTACGAGAGAATCGTCTAAGTTTATTCATGGTCTTTTTTAAACTATATAAGTACAATTATTTTTTTTTATTTTTTTAATTCTCGGTGAATAGTATGTTTCAAACAACAGCAACAAAATTTTTTCAATTCTACTCGATTAACTGTATTACGACGATTTTTCTGAGTAGTATAACGAGAAATACCCTTTAAAGTTCTAGTATTATCTCCTTGATCACAACTAGTACATTCTAAAACTATGGTTATTCGTATATCCTTTTTTTTAGCCATAAACTTATCAAGATATTCTGCATTAATCGGATCCAGTTTCATCCTAATGATTAGAAGCAAGATCAAAAAGTTTTTTTTTACATTACATTTTTTTTTTACATTAGAACGTAATTCAAATTTTTCCTTTTAGAGGAAAGGAAAAACCAAAGCATCGGGGAAAAAGCGATTGATCTCTATAAGGAAACCAGCCGAAAAACCAAACCAAAGTGTTGCTAATACAGGAGCAGTAGAGAGATAAATTTTTACATCTTGCATTGCTAGTTTTTCCTTTTTTTATCTATTAAAAACTCTTGATTTCAATCTTAACTGTTTAATTACACGGAACTCGTCTATTGAATAATGAAATAACAACAAAAGATAGATTAAATTTTATTAAAAGAAAAAATAATTATTCCTTTTTTTTGAATTAATATATTGAAGTTTAAGTGTAATACATATAAATATAGATGAAATTAATATAATCGATCTTGGGTAAGGGATGTAGCGCAGTTTGGTAGCGCGTTTGTTTTGGGTACAAAAGGTCGCAGGTTCGAATCCTGTCATCCCTACCTAAAAAACTTTTTTACTACAAAAAGTCAAAAAGTCAAAAAGTCAAAAAGTCAAAAAGTCAAAAAGTCAAAAAGTCAAAAAGTCAAAAAGTCAAAAAGTCAAAAAGTCAAAAAGTCAAAAAGTCAAAAAGTCAAAAAGTCAGTTCTTTTTTAGTTCACCATGTATTCTTTTATTAAAAAAGCAAAAACTTAAAAAAGTATTCAATATAAATATAAGAATCTATATATATATCTCGAAATGGTGGACGCTAAAAAAAGCGCTCTTAGTTCAGACTGGTAGAACGCAGGTCTCCAAAACCTGATGTCGTAGGTTCAAATCCTACAGGGCGTGCTTTTTTCTGTTCTTATATACAAAATATAGAAGTTAAAAAATATTCTACAAACTAAAAAATCTAAATTTTAGAGTTCCTTTTACAAATCTAATTGATCACCACGTCGATATTGTAGATAAGCAGTTACAAATAATCCCGCTAAAGTTATTGGAATCAAACCCAAAACAATTCCAGATAATAACGCTTCAACCATAATTTTTTTGATTTGAGTTAATAAAAAAAAAAGAATAAAAATATATAGACTAATTTAGTTTAAGTAGTTTAAACTCTACAAATATATAGATATATAAATGAAATAACAAAAGTAAAGTAAAGAATTTTATTTTTTTTTTATTTCATTGTCATTTTTTTATCTTATATAAGTTGTATCTTGTTCAAACTAATAAATAAAAATGTAGTTAAAGTTAATGCCGCTAGTAAAAGTACAAAATAACTGATTAGAGTAATCATAGAGAAATCCATTTAATCAAATTAATCATTTCAGTAGAAAACTTTACAAACTTTACAAAAGTATCTCATAAAAATTTCGTTTCATTTTTTTTTTTCAATTATTCCAGAATTTTTGTACTTTCACAAAATTGGAATAAATAAAATTTGTATTGTTGATAACAATGAATCCCATTAATATAAAAGGATAAGGAATCTATAATTGGTTTCTATTATGATTCCCAACTATTTTGGTTGAGTTACCTTGCTCCTTCGATAGAAGCCTAGCTATACTAATTCAGTATATACTAAACAAACTCTTGGTAAAAACTTGACAACCTAGTATCATTGAAAATTTTATTTATTATACCAAATTGAAATAGTTTTTCCTCATCTTGCCTCTCAAATACGGGGGAAATTTTCCTCGTTAAATCCCAAATGAATATACGGAGATAATCATGTCTGGTAATACAGGAGAACGACCTTTTGCCGATATTATTACCAGTATTCGCTACTGGGTTATTCACAGCATTACTATACCTTCTTTATTTATAGCAGGTTGGTTATTTGTTAGTACAGGGTTAGCCTATGACGTTTTTGGAAGTCCTCGTCCTAATGAATATTTTACGGAAAGCCGACAAGATATTCCATTAATCACAGGCCGGTTCAATTCATTAGAACAGGTCAATGAATTTACTAAATAATTATAGGAGATATCGATGACTCTGGATAGAACTTATCCAATATTTACAGTTAGATGGCTAGCTATTCACGGCCTAGCCGTACCTACAGTTTTTTTCTTGGGATCTATATCGGCAATGCAATTTATTCAACGATAGATTTTTTGAAACCTAGAATTATGACACAACCAAATCCAAACAGACAAAATGTAGAATTAAATCGTACAAGTCTTTATTGGGGATTGTTACTTATTTTTGTACTTGCTGTTCTATTTTCCAATTATTTCTTCAACTAAAAAAAAATTAGTGCGAAAAAAGAAGGAAAATAATTATTGAAAATAGTTGATTTTTGAATTATAACCACCCAATCAAAAAAAAAAAGACGAAAGGGAGTAATATAATGGCCAATACGACCGGAAGAATTCCTCTTTGGCTTATAGGTACTGTAGCTGGTATACTTATCATTGGTTTGCTTGGAATTTTTTTCTACGGAGCATATTCCGGATTAGGATCATCCCTTTAATTCCAAAAAATTATGTCTTAACTTAAAAGAAAGAATTATTGTGGAATAAGATTTATTCAAAATTATAAAGGGATTTCGCGATTGATCTATCGGATATTCAATTATATTGAATATCCGATAGATCAATCGCAATTTTTGTAGATAGAGGAGGATCTCTTGTTGAAAAATAAATTTTTATAACACAGAAATAGATATAGATATAATGTCTATATAGAAAATAGATTCTTTAAACTTATCCTAATTTCAGTAGAAATTAATAAAAGTATCTTAAGTTAAAGATTGTAACTTTTTTGATCTAATTATGTTTAATTTAGAAAAGAAAAGATTTGTTTTTCAATAAAAGCCATCTTAATTAATAGACTAGAAATATTGCAAACATTTGCATGAAATGCAATGTAAGACATATTTAAGTAAAAGTTTTCTGTCCTCCATTTTTTATACAGAATTAAGCATTTTATAAAAAAAAGCGGATAAGTTGTTTCTGAAAATTGGCAATAAACTTTGGAAGAATCCATTTTTTTTTGTTTCTCATATCTATAAGAATCTGAATCTAATTTATCAAAATTAAAAGAAACAAACAAAATAAATCTCGAAAAGTCTCTTAACGTTTTTGTTGATTCTATCCCAAAATCATCAAAAAAGCTTTGATTTGCTAAAGAATCAATATTATATTTAGGCTTTTTTTGTTCAAATTCTTTTTTCTTAGCTTTAAAAAGATCTTTTGATTCACAAAAATACTGTGATTCGAAATTTTCATACTCACTTCGTGAATCTAAAGATTTAAAAAAAGATATATTGGAGTCAATAGAAATTTCCGAATACCATTTGGTAAGGTTATAGAAATTTCTCAACGCTTGTTGAGACATTATTCCCAGAATCAAAAAGTTTCTCTTTGGTGTACATCCTTGATAAATTAAAATCTCTCTTAATAAGGGAAGTAAATAATCATATCGAAAACATTCAACTTCTGAAGAAATTTTTGTCATAGCCAAAAAATGATTGGAATCTCTATTAAATTTCATGATAGAATCCATCAATAGAAAAGAAAAAAAAGAATATTTTTAGAATATTTGAACGATTTTAGTAGTTTTTTTGAGGTCTTTTGGATCAAAAACTAATCAAAAATTCATTTCTCATAATTGAACTCTCTCAAATTGCTTCTTCTTAAGTACGAGAAATACCTGTGCTATAATAACTGATGCAAATAGGAGTAATAGACCCTGAACTCGCGAAGGATCTTGAAGGACAATTTCTGCTTCTGCTTGACCAAAACCACCTACATTAGGATTATTAGTCAAAGGTTGATCAATTTTTACAAATTCACTCTCTGATACAATCAATTCAGGTCCTGGAGGTATAATATCAACAATTTGACGACCGTCAGAGGATCGCTCAATTGTTATTTCGTATCCACCCTTTTCTTTACGAAATACTTTTTTTATATTTCCCGTTGCTGATGCATTATAAATAGTGTTATTACTTTTACTCCCGTCGGGATAAATTTGCCCTCGACCTCGATTTCCCCCCACATAAATAGGATACTTAAGATAATGAGCCTGTTTATTTATAACGGGATTTGGTGAAATAATAGGAAACACAATTTCACTATATTTTTTACCAGGGACTGGACCTACTACAAGAATATTCTTTTGATCGGGACGATAATTTTGAAAAGATAAATTACCTATTTTTTCTTTTAATAAATTAGGAATACGATCATTTGGAGCTAATTCAAATCCTTCGGGCATGATCAATACAGCTCCTACATTAAAACCTCCTTTTTTCCCATTAGCCAGTACTTGTTTTATCTGCATATCATAGGGAATTTTAACTACAGCTTCAAATACAGTATTAGGAAGTACAGACTGCGGAACTTCGATATCTATAGGTTTCTTAGCAAGATGACAATTGGCACATACAATACGTCCAGTTGCTTCACGTGGACTTTCATAATTTTGTTGTGCAAAAATGGGATATGCATAGGAAATTGAAGGAGAAATTACGATACATGAAATAATCGGAATCAATATTTTCTGAATCAATTTTTTCTTCATCCAATCATAAAAAGTTAGATTTCGCATGGTTTAATTATAAGTATCAAGTAAGTTTCATAAGTCATTTAGTTAAAGTTTTTTAAAGAAAAAGACAATCTATTCATGCCGTATTACAGTTATTAAAAAACTTCCTAGTTTTTTGAATCAAGTGTTTTGATACGACAATGCATAAAAATCGTAATAACCTGGTTTTACTACAATATACAATAAATATAGTAACATAGTCATCGTTCATTCATTGAATGATAAGTCGCGACAATTGAGGGAGATATGCGATTCAAATGCCGAAAAATCCAATATTTAGAAACTGTATCTAGGATAACTGGAAAAGTCGAGACAAAACAAGATATGATATAAGTATTTTGCGAAAATCCTAAATATTCCAAAAACGAACTTATTACTATTTCCCAACCATGCGGCGAATGAAATCCAATACATAAATCGGTTGAGAGAATAATGAAAAAAGCTTTCATTGTATCACTTAAACTGTAGAATAATTCTTGAAGCCACGAATTAAGAATAGCTAGTTGTTTCCGACCCACAATAAAAAGTACAATAACTGTAATAAGACGAATTAAATCTGTTGCTAAATGTAAAATGATTCCTATACAATCTTCATTGTATATTTTTACTAAATTTATTGTTTGCTCATAAACCTTTGTATCAAAATTTTTCGATTCCTCTTCGATAGGATCTCTCAAAAGCGTATTCAACCAGAGAAATTCTTCAACATTTTGAAGTCTTTCCAAAGCTTTTTCTTCTTGAACCTTATTCAAAAAAATACGTAATTGGGCTGTATTCCACCAAATTGTAATTGAAGGTTTTAGAATCCAATTTTCCAAAAAGTAGGAAGTTGTGTAAGGCAAAATAATTAAACAACCAAGGTATTGAAGAGAAGCTGAGGCTTGATATTTAGCCAACCAAAATTCATCAAGTACTAACGAACTCGATTTACCTGCTAATTCTAATTGGAAGCGAAATAAAGTACGAAGTATGGAACGTGGTACCAAACTGATTGATTCATAAGCAGCTATCGGTGGTCCAAAATACTCATTTGATTCGGCAATAAAAAATTTTTTCTCCAAGTTATCTGAGAAAGAAAACGTACGATTTTGTTCTAAGGCAGTTAGAATTGATTCAATCGAAGACAATTTTTGATTCATTTCTCTTATTCTCTTCAATTTTAGGGCTATAACTGTTCTTGAAGAAAAAGAAGAATCATCTCGAAAACTATTAGATTTTTCATAAAATTCATCTTCTTTTCTATTTTCTTTTTTTTCAGAAATAATTTTTTTTTTTGATAATAAATTTTTAGCAACTCGTGATTTTCTGGTATTTTTACTTGAAAATGAAGAAATAAAAAAAATATTGAATAAATTACGTTTTACTCTATACCAAAACGTTGCTATAATAATACTTAATTTACATTCTAAAAGACTCCAGTATATTATGAATATGCAATAATTAAATTCCATATTCATAAACAAAATAAAAGTTTTCCATTGATATCCCGATGATATTTTTTTGGCTCCATAAGAGAAAAAAAACTTTTCCATCTCTTGCATACGTTTACCAACCATATAAGCTCTCTCTAAGGAACGAAATGGAATATCATAAAACCACTCAAAAGGTTTCCACCAATCTAATTTCATAGTAATTGCCCCAGGAACTAGAAGAAAAAATTTTCGTTTAATTAGAAAGAGTTAAATCCAAACATTTTTGTACTTTTTTTTCTTATCCTTCAAGAGAGACTCGTAAAAAACGTGCTAACTCTGCTGCAATTTCTTCCATTTCGCCCAAAGTTGTAAAATTTTCACCTAGTTGGGTTAAAGGAATATATTGTTGACCCTTGATTTTTATGTAGAGAAAACGGCGTGGATAAAACCCTTCGCGTATTTCCATTTTTATTGCTTTAATATCATTCATTTTAATCTTAATAAGAATGCGACGATTGCGACCGGGAAAACCCCAACGGAATATACAAAGAATTCCGTCTTGTTTATCGAAATAATTATATCCACTACCTACATTCCAAAATATTGTAAACCATAAATAAATTCCAAGAAAACATCCAGCAATACCGTAAAAACACATTACAATTCCTTGCGGAATAAATAGAAGGTCTTGAGAATAGAGAAAAGGAATCAAGTCTTTCCCCAAATAACTAGAAAATCCAATTAGAAAAAAACCGGAAGCTCCAAAAAAAAGAATTGTTGCCCAGAAAAAGTTACTAATGTTACGAGAACCTCGTATGTAATCTACGCGAATTAAATCGGATTGTCTATTCATCATATTTATTACTTGTGCAAATGTGCATGTGCAAATTCAATTTTTTTCAAAAACAAATTAATCTCAATTTATCATAAAGCCTAAAAAAAATATCTATGTTTATCTACATTTGTAGATAAACATAGATATTTTTTAGATACTATAAAAATAGTACTAATTTAGTAATAGCATTAATTTTTAATTCAAGTTGAACTGTGACCAAAATCGAAATATCTCTTTTCTTTTGCGGATAAAAATGGATATTATTTGAAAAAAAAATAGTTTTTATTTTGTTCAAATAATTTCATCATTTTCAATATAAATGAAAAGTGAAGTCATTGTAATAGCTGGAAAAACCAAACCAACTAGCGGTACAAAAATAGAAGGTAAAAAATCAGCTGTCATAAGTTCTATTGATAGTAGTAGATTGATCTGTTATCTATATCTCTAGTGAGAATTTTTCTTTTTTTTTAGTCTTCAAATCCTTTTTAATTATACCTTTTTAGACTATTAGATAATGCTATAAAGTTCATGGTTTTACCAGATTTAATAGTATTTCAAAAAAAGAATTTAAAGTTAATTTTACTAGTTGTATTGGACTTGGCTAAAATTCATTCTAATTTGATAGAAAAAAATAAATTTGTAATATGTTACTATATAATTGATCTATTACGAGTTTCAAAATTGTTTTTCAATTAGTCAAATGATTGATTCATTGTATCATTATCAGAATCAATTGATTTATCTGATTCATAATATTCATGTAATTGATTAACTATATGAAAATTGGGTGGTTGATTGAGTTTGTAAGGAGCTGCAATATAAAGTTGTATTAACTCACTCAAAGCTCCCTTCAAAAGCTTACGTGGAATAATAAGATCAAGTAAACCATGATCAAATAAAAATTCAGCAAATTGAAAGTCTTCAGGTATTTCTTCATGTAAAGTTTGTTCAATAACCCGTCTACCAGCAAAGGCAATATAGGCTCTGGGTTCAGCAATGATAAGATCACCTAACATACCAAAACTTGCAGTTACACCACCTGTTGTAGGATAAGTCAGAACAGAAATATATAACAATCTATTTTGAATTTGATGAATTTGTAATACGGAAGATATTTTTGCCATTTGCATCAAACTCAATGTTCCTTCTTGCATACGTGCTCCACCAGATGAACATACAATGATTAATGGTAAAGATTCTTGTGTTGCTAATTCAATCAAACGAGTTATTTTTTCACCTACTACCGAACCCATGCTACCTCCCATGAATTTAAAATCCATAACACCAAGTGCTATAGGAATTTCATTCATGAATCCCACACCTGTTTGAACAGCTTCAGCTAAGCCAGTTTGTTTTTGATACTTAATAAGTCGCTCTTCATAAGATTCTTCATCACCAAAATTCAAAATATCTTCGGAAATCATATCTTCATCTATAGGAATCCAAGTTTCTGGATCAATTAATGATTCAATTCGTTCAGTACTATTCATTTGTAAATGATAACCACATTCTTCACACACACTCAAATTTTGTTTCAGGAATTTCACATACAACATGCTTTCACAATTATCGCATCGTTCCCACAAGCCTTGACTCCTTCTAGTGAGCTCAGCGATTACAGCCAGACGTTGTCTTTCCTTGGGATGCAAATCTTCCAAATCAACTTTTAGTTCTTCTACATTATCTCCAATTGAATCATACAACTTTTGTTTTTGTTCAAACCAATCCTTCAATGACGTAGTAGTTTCTTCGTTAAGTGACGTAGTAACTTCTTCATTAAATGATGTAGTAACTTCTTCATTAAGTGACGTAGTAGGTTCTTGTTCCATATCAGTTCCTAAAAAAAAGTAACAGTATTATTGTCTGAAATCTTGTCATGATTCTTTAATTAATATTAAACAATGATTTTTTTGATTTTTTTTTGTTCTCAGTTTCTTCGGAAAAAAAAAGTGTTTAATTTTTCGTTGTTATATAAACAATAAATTGGTTTTTATTTCTAATCGTTCAAAGATTCAAAAAGTTGTTCTTATATAGATAAGGGTAACTAAAAACGAAAAATTCATTTAATTCTAACTGTTTTTTTTTACTATTAACGGTGAGTTACTAGGATATTAGAACTTTTTATACGGAAATACAAAAGTATTCAACAAATTAATAAAAATATCTTTTATAAAAGCAACAAGAAAGATACCTTCCTTTGTTGTTTCTTATATTTCTATATCGAAGAACGAGATAATACAAAAAAGGTTATAAGTTATGAGTTGGAGGGGATTTGAACCCCTGACTTTATGGTTCGGAACCATAAACTCTGATCCTCTGAGTTACCAACTCCTATGAATTTACTCAAAAAAATATTAAATCCCCTTTTAGGGGAGAGAGGGTACGTGGAATAACGTCCTCCCTCAAAAATTATCAAGAGTTATTCCATGAAAGTTTAGAATAAAAAAGTTTTATTTAAATGTTTCAAATTTTAATAAAATAAAGTATTCCAATTAAAGCGTATCCATTGCTTCATATTCAAATTTGATTTCTTTCCAAACTTCACAAGCAGCAGCTAATTCAGGACTCCATTTAGCAGCTTCACGAATAATATCATTACCTTCTGTAGCTAGATCGCGTCCTTCATTACGAGCTTGTACACAAGCCTCGACAGCAACTCTATTAGCGACAGCACCTGGTGCATTACCCCAAGGGTGTCCTAAGGTTCCTCCACCAAATTGTAATACAGAGTCATCTCCAAAAATTTCAGTCAAAGCTGGCATGTGCCAAACGTGAATACCACCCGAAGCTACAGGAAGTACACCAGGCATAGATACCCAGTCTTGAGTGAAATAAATTCCGCGACTTCGATCTTTTTCGATAAAGTCGTCGCGAAGTAAATCAACAAATCCTAAAGTTAAGTCTCTTTCACCTTCAAGTTTACCAACAACAGTACCAGTATGAATATGATCTCCTCCAGACATACGTAATGCTTTAGCTAGTACACGAAAGTGAATACCATGATTTTTTTGTCTATCGATAACAGCATGCATTGCTCGGTGAATATGAAGAAGTAAACCATTATCTCGACAGTAAAAAGCTAGACTAGTATTTGCAGTAAAACCACCTGTTAGGTAGTCATGCATAACAATAGGAGCTCCTAATTCTCTGGCGAAGACTGCTCTTTTTAACATTTCTTCACATGTACCTGCAGTAGCGTTTAAGTAATGTCCTTTAATTTCACCTGTCTCAGCTTGGGATTTAAAAAGAGCTTCTGCTACGAATAAGAAACGATCTCTCCAACGCATAAAGGGTTGAGAGTTTACATTCTCATCATCTTTGGTGAAATCAAGCCCACCACGAAGACATTCATAAACAGCTCTACCATAGTTTTTAGCAGATAGTCCCAATTTTGGTTTAATTGTACAACCTAATAAAGGACGACCGTATTTGTTTAACTTATCTCTTTCAACCTGGATACCGTGGGGTGGTCCTATAAAAGTTTTGGAGTAAGCAGGAGGAATTCTTAAATCTTCTAAACGTAAAGCACGTAGAGCTTTGAAGCCGAAAACATTACCAACAATTGAAGTAAAAAGATTGGTAACAGAACCTTCTTCAAAAAGATCTAAAGGGTAGGCTACATAAGCTATGAATTGATTATCTTCTCCAGCAACAGGTTCAATATTATAGCATCGACCTTTATATCGATCAAGACTAGTAAGTCCATCTGTCCATACGGTAGTCCAGGTGCCCGTGGACGATTCAGCAGCTACGGCTGCTCCTGCTTCTTCCGGTGGTACTCCCGGTTGAGGAGTCATACGGAATGCTGCTAAAATATCGGTATCTTTGGTTTCATAATCTGGAGTAAAATAAGTCAATCGATAATCTTTAACACCAGCTTTAAATCCAACACCTGCTTTGGTCTCCGTTTGTGGTGACATAGGTTCCTCCCTACAACTTAATCGATTCTTCTTGTAAAGATAAGATCTGCTCGAGATTAAAACATTTTTTTTAGCTTTAGATAAAAGAATATCTAAAAAGAATTTGTCAAAAATAACGTACAAATCCTTTTTTTTAGGTACTCCAACAATAATATTCTATAGTGTGTTGAATATATACTGCAACCTGGTTTTTAGTAGTTTTTAGTCCAAATTTTTTGATAAAAAAGCATATTTTCTTTGTTTTAAACAGACAAAAAGTAAAGCATGTTTATGATATAAATACTGATACAATCATAAAATCATTGTCAAAACTTATTTTTTTATCCTAAACTATTAATATAAATTATGAATAATAAATCATATTCATTTTTTAGTTTTTTCAATTAAAAGTTCTACAAAAAAGTTGAGTACTTTGTTTGGATTAAATACAAGAAATGACCAAATAGAAGACTAATTGATTGATTGATCAAAAATTAAAATATATTCATATATTCAGGAATATATAGAAAAAGAAAGTGAACATCTTATGAGAATAAATCTATGAAAAATTACAGATTTCTTGGAATTTCTACATCAGCGGAAGGTTACATCACTCAAATAATCGGACCTGTTTTAGATGTTGCTTTTCCGGTGGGCAAAATGCCCAATATTTTTAATTCCTTAGTAGTTAAGGGACAAAATCCAGCAGGTCAAAACATTAATGTTACTTGCGAGGTGCAACAATTACTCGGTAATAATAAAGTCAGAGCTGTAGCTATGAGTGCTACAGATGGTTTAATGCGAGGAATGGAAGTAATTGATACTGGGGCTCCTCTTAGTGTTCCAGTTGGTGAAGTTACTTTGGGACGCATATTTAATGTTCTTGGAGAACCCGTTGATAATATGGGTCCAGTAGAAGCTACTACTAAATCGCCAATTCATAAACCTGCTCCAGCATTTATGGAATTAGAAACTAAACTTTCAATATTTGAAACAGGTATTAAAGTTGTTGATTTGTTGGCTCCTTATCGTCGTGGAGGAAAAATTGGATTATTTGGAGGAGCGGGAGTAGGAAAAACAGTTCTAATTATGGAATTGATCAATAACATTGCTAAAGCTCATGGAGGTGTTTCTGTTTTTGGTGGAGTAGGAGAACGAACGCGTGAGGGGAACGATCTTTATACTGAGATGAAAGAATCCAAAGTTATAAACGAAGAAAATATATCGGAATCCAAAGTTGCTCTTGTATATGGACAAATGAATGAACCACCAGGAGCTCGGATGAGAGTGGGGTTAACGGCATTAACCATGGCAGAATACTTTCGAGATGTTAATAAACAAGACGTACTTTTGTTTATTGACAATATATTTCGTTTTGTTCAAGCCGGATCTGAAGTTTCTGCTCTTTTAGGTAGAATGCCGTCTGCTGTAGGTTATCAGCCTACTTTAGGTACAGAAATGGGTTCTTTACAAGAAAGAATAACTTCTACAAAAGAAGGTTCTATAACGTCTATCCAAGCAGTTTATGTACCGGCAGATGATTTGACTGATCCAGCTCCAGCTACTACATTTGCACATCTTGATGCTACGACTGTATTGTCAAGAGGATTAGCAGCTAAGGGTATTTATCCAGCTGTAGATCCATTAGATTCAACATCAACCATGTTACAACCGTGGATTGTTGGTGAAGAACATTATGAAGTAGCACAAGGAGTTAAACAAACTCTACAACGATATAAAGAACTTCAAGATATTATAGCTATCCTTGGTTTGGATGAATTATCAGAGCAGGATCGTTTATTAGTTGCTAGAGCAAGAAAAATTGAACGCTTCTTATCACAACCTTTCTTTGTCGCAGAAGTTTTTACTGGATCTCCTGGTAAATATGTCAGTCTGAGTGAAACAATAAGAGGGTTCAAAATGATTTTAGCCGGTGAATTAGATAGTTTGCCCGAACAAGCTTTTTATTTAGTGGGTAATATTGATGAAGCCACTGCAAAAGCTGCAGTTTTACAATTAGATAATTTATAGAAAAAAATGAAATTGAATCTCCGTGTAATGGCTCCTAATCGAATTGTTTGGAATTCTGAAGTAGAAGAAATAATTTTATCTACAAATAGTGGGAAAATCGGCATATTACCAAATCATGCTCCATTACTTACAGCATTAGATATTGGAGTTACACAAATACGTCGTAATGGACAATGGTCAAATATGGCTTTGATGGGTGGTTTTGGTATGATAGATAGAAATCAAGTGATCATATTAGTAAATGAAGCAGAAAAGGGTAGTGACATTGATACTGAAGAAGCGAAAAGAAAATTTTTACGGGCTAAATATGATTTAGAACAGGCTGAAAGTAGAAAAAATAGAATTGAAGCAAATTTAGCACTGAAAAGAGCAAAAGCACGGTTGGATGCAGCAACGACTTAAAGTAACATTTTTTTGTTTTTCGATCATACTCTGCATCAATTAAAAAGTGTTACTTATTTTTTTGAATTTTTACGACTTTTATTTTTTCGATCACAAAAAAAGCGAAAAAATAAAAGTCGTAATTTTTTTTGCTATACCTGACACTACTCACAAGACATATATTTATATTGCTTGTAGTACCTATAAAAATAAAATATAAAATTTAAGGATCTTTTTTTTTTATTTTGAAGTAGATTTTTAACTCTTCTCTATTTCTATATAGTGACTAAGTCGTCTAAATGATTCACGGATCCTTCTCACCTTCTCACTAGTTCACCTCAAATAAACCAAAATTCGGTATAGAACATATATTTATATTGGAAAGTGTATTATCTTTTTAATCTTTAACTATTCTAGGTTTCTATGATTTCTACAACAAACCATAATAATCTTATTAAGCAAAATAACTTTAATAAAAAAACTTATTATTTTTTTTTTAGTTAGATAAAGTGAATAAACTAATAAACTCCGTCAAAAATTTATACATCCATATACTGCTAGATCTTAATCCAAATACCTTTGTGAGACATAAAATTTAATTTAGAATTTATTGTTTCTACTATAATAAGTAATATTAATAAGTAATTAATAAGTAATATAAGAAGCTTCCTATTACTAAGAATTTCTTAGATGTAGGAGAAAAAGTTATGTGAAGAAAAAGATCAACTAAATATAAAATAAATTAAAGATATTTTTTTTATTTAGTTGAATAAATGACTGAAAGAATTTTTATTATTTTAAATAGGATTAATCAGAATTTAATTATTACTTAAATTCAATATTACTTAAATTCAAACGTGTAAAGACCATCCTTAAAAATTGAATTTTAGTTACCTACTATTGGATTTGAACCAATGACTCTCGCCGTATGAAAGCGATACTCTAACCACTGAGTTAAGTAGGTATTTTGTTTCTCTTAAAAAAGAATTATAATAACTTTTTTAATTGGAAGCAAGTTGTTCTGGTAAAAGTAGAATTAATAAAATGCTTAAAAAATTCTATCTAAAACCAGATTTTGACTTGACAAAAACATGTTAATGAAGCTATAATAATATAACAAAGTCAATCTTAACAAAATCAAAAAAAGGGCTATAGCTCAGCGGCAGAGCGCCTCGTTTACACGTGCGCCAATGTTTCTACAGAGATATTTATCGATTCTTCCGATTCACAAAAGAAAAGTTACGTAAATTTCATTGTCTAATTTTCAAAAATCACGTTTTGAAGTAGAAAATAGCATGACAATTAGAATTTCTATTTAGAAATTCTATTAAGAAATCTAGTCGACATGGTCAAAAAATAAGGTTAATGCTAGGATATTAAGGATAATGCAGGCACTTAAGGAAAACAGATCCCTTTTCGCTTTATGAGATTTAAGGTGTATGAATTCTCATATCTTATTCCAAGGCGATGGAAACTCTTCATGAGTCAATATCAATCCAAAAACGTAAACCTATTTTGACAAATCAGAATATCCTGAAAAACTTTGGGAAAGCTCTGATAATTAATATCAGAGCACGCGGAACCATCTCATTATTTCTTTTTATTTATACAAATAAAAGTAAAACTGTAGAAAAAAGGATGGTTAATCAACTAATCTAAGGTTAGCTGATAAGTGAGCCCAATGCATAGAAATATGCATGTTGGGTTCTAGAAACGTTTGAAGTTTATTCAATAGAGTTTCATTCGTTTAACCGAGAATGTCTACGGTTCGAATCCGTATAGCCCTAATTTATAGTTACTGCAAAAAAAAAGGTTCCATTCAAAATTCTAGATTGAAACTATTGATCAAAATTCTAGATTGAAACTATTGATGATTAGAATATAAAAAAGGAGGTTCTACTTTTAAGTTTAGAATAAGAGAAAAAATAAAAGGGAGTAAATTTATGTTTATGCTTTCAAATTATAATTCTTTTTGGATCTTCTTATTACTTGTAAGTTTTATTCCTTTCTTAGCTTTTTCAATTTCTGGATTTTTGGCTCCTAGTAATTTAGGACCAGAGAAGCTTACTAGTTACGAATCAGGTATAGAACCGATGGGAGATGCGTGGATACAATTTCAAATCCGTTACTATATGTTTGCTCTAGTTTTTGTGATTTTTGATGTAGAAACTGTTTTTCTGTACCCATGGGCTATGTGTTTTAATGATTTCGGTATAGCTGCTTTTATTGAAGCTTTAGTATTCCTTTTTATTTTGCTTATTGGATTAGTGTACGCATGGCGAAAAGGAGCATTAGAATGGTCCTAAATCCTTCAATTATTCATGAAAAAATTAGATTTTCGATGGAACCCTCCATAGATTCAAATACAAATGAATTGGATGCAATTATTTTGACTAATCTTAAGGATTTTTCCAATTGGGCTAGACTGTCAAGTCTTTGGCCACTTCTTTATGGTACTAGTTGTTGTTTTATCGAATTTGCCTCTCTCATCGGTTCACGGTTTGACTTTGATCGTTATGGATTAGTACCTAGATCCAGTCCCAGACAAGCTGATCTTCTAATAACAGCCGGTACTGTGACTATGAAAATGGCTCCTTCTTTGGTTAGATTATATGAACAAATGCCTGAACCTAAATATGTAATCGCCATGGGAGCCTGTACTATCACCGGAGGTATGTTCAGTACAGATTCTTATAGTACTGTTCGTGGAGTGGATAAACTGATTCCTGTTAATGTTTATTTACCTGGCTGTCCGCCGAAACCCGAAGCTATCATAGATGCTGTGGTGAAACTACGTAAAGAAGTAGCTCGAGAAACATATAACACAAAAGTAAAATCGAATAACGATAAAAGATTTTTTAGTGCTGATCATCAATTTAATTTAATTAATAATAATTTTAATCAACAAACCAATTATTCATTACTTAATACTTATCCACAATTATTATGTAATGACTATTCAAAGGTAAATTCGATTGAAAAAGATAGAAATTCTAATCCATATAGTACTAATAAAAATTCAGCCTAACTTAAAAGATTTTATAATGGGGCAATGACGGAATGACATCAAATTCTAACAAAATTATCAATGATAATTTCAATAGTAACAGGAGGGGTCGATTATCCATATGGATGGCACAAAATGAATTATCTCATCGACCTTTGGGTTTTGATTATCAGGGGGTGGAGGTTTTACAAATAAAAGCGGAAGATTTACCTTCCATTGCTGTCGCTTTATATGTTTATGGTTTTAATTATCTTCGTTGTCAATGTGCTTATGATGTAATGCCTGGAGGATTCTTGGCTAGTGTTTATTATCTCGTACAAGTTCAGGACAATTCAGATCAACCGGAAGAAGTTTGTTTGAAAGTATTTGTTTCTAGAAAAAATCCCAGAATTCCTTCTTTATTTTGGATTTGGAAGAGTTCTGATTTTCAAGAACAGGAATCATATGATATGTTTGGAATTCTTTATGAAAGTCATCCACACCTCAAACGTATATAAATGCCAGAAAGTTGGATTGGGTGGCCGTTACGTAAGGATTATATTGTTCCTAATTTTTATGAATTACAAGATGCTTTTTGAATTAAAAAAGAATAACAGAATAAAAATCTATTTTTATTTATTCCTTTACGACGGACAAAATAGAATAGAACAAGTATGGAAGTTTTCAATATTTGAAACAAAAAAATACCGTTGGTACTATTACGGAATAATTTATTTAATTACCTACGAGAGGGGTTTAGATAACAAAGAACTATTAGGTAGAGAAAGAAAAAAATTGAACTATATTTTATGCCAGGAACCAGATTTGAACTGGTTACACGAGGATTTTCAATCCTCTGCTCTACCAACTGAGCTATCCCGGCTTCTTAAAGAATCTTGTAAATGCTTTTTGGAAATATTGTCAATTTTAAAAGTTCATGATAAATGCAATTTAAATTTAGTTCTATTTTTTTCTTTCTCTACCTATTATTAGTTTGTCTAATGTTTAAAAAATTTATTAAATTTGTCTAATTTAATGATTTTTCTATGTTTTTTATTTGATCGGTTACTTGTTAACCTTTTTGGATTTTGTTATTTATCCGTTTAATTACTAAATTTCTTAAATTTGAGTGGGGGTAGAGGGATTTGAACCCTCACGGTTGTAAAAAACCAACGGATTTTCTTTCTATCACAATTTGCATTGTTGTTAACAAAAACAATATAAAATAGGACTCTATCTTTATTCTCACTTTTCAAAGATTCAATTTTTTTCTTTTCAGTCAATATTTTGAATCATTGTTAGAATAGCTTCCATTGAGTCTCTGCACCTATTCTAGGTAGAATTTGGCTCAGGATTGTCTATCAAAAGGCCTAGGTTTCCCTGAATTTGAAAGCTGCCATTCAGTAAGTTACCATACTGACGCTCAATCTTACTAAGTCCGTAGCGTCTACCATTCCGCCATACCCCCCTTTAAAAATTGTAAATGATAACTTAGTTAGGTAAATATGTGTTTTTTCCTTCAATTAGTTTTAAGTATTTTTTTTAGAAAAAACTATATATATATATATATGGAAACAAAACAAATATTTTATTACAGCCACAAAAAGAATATAAATTAAATTTACAGTTAATTGCAATATGGAATTGATATTTATTCATTTAATGAATATAATAATTAAAAATTTAAGAAATTTAAGGAAATTTAAGTTGTAAATTAATTTTTAGACTAGAAATAATATTATCATTTCAGATTTAATTTGCCTGCTTAGCTCAGAGGTTAGAGCACCGCATTTGTAATGCGATGGTCATCGGTTCAACTCCGATAGCAGGCTTCACTCTTTAATTTAAGATAAAAAAATAAGACGACGAAACTCTTTTTTTTATTTGTTATCTATTATTTCGTATGCTAGCATTATTATGATGGTAGAGGATAACTATTACAATAGTCAGTTTAAAGATGTTATTAATATTTCATTCTTTACATAAAAATTCTATATAGATAATTGATTTAATAAGAAGGAGTTGTTATGTCCCGTTATCGAGGACCTCGTTTAAGGATAATACGTCGTTTGCGAAATTTACCAGGACTCACCAATAAATTAGTCGAATCAAAGAAAAATCAAGCAAGTGGGAATGATCAATCAAATCAGAAAAAAGTTTCACAGTATTGTATTCGTTTGGAAGCTAAACAAAGATTACGATTTAATTATGGATTAACAGAACGACAATTACTAAATTACGTACGTATTGCTAGATGTGCTAAAGGATCCACTGGACAAATATTATTACAATTACTTGAAATGCGTTTAGATAATATTTTATTTCGTCTAGGTGTTGTTCCTACTATTCCTTCTGCAAGACAATTGATTAATCATAGACATATTCTAGTGAATAATCGTATTGTTGATATACCAAGTTTTCATTGTAAACCCAAAGATATTATTACAATAGGAGCACCTAAAACTTATCAATCCATTATTACTAAAAGAATAGAAGCTTTTGCTAAGGATCAGATACCTGATCACCTTACTTTATCGCTCTCTGAACAAAAAAAACCAAAAGGATTCGTTAATTACTTGATTAATCGTGAATCTATTGGTTTGAAGATAAATGAATTGTTAGTTGTAGAATATTACTCCCGAAAAGCGTAGAAGAATTACATGAAAAAAAGGATCAAAAGGCTCTTCTTGATTTTATATAGTATCTACTATATAAAATCACCTTTATTTATAAGTGCTTCTCAAAAAAATAGAGAAAAGCTTTTTATATAAATAGTGAATACTCAAAAGCTATTGTATTTTTGTCTAAAAAAGAAAATAACTTTTATTGAAGGAAAGAGAGGGATTCGAACCCTCGGTAAACGGAAAGCTTACATAGCAGTTCCAGTGCTACACCTTCAACCACTCGGCCATCTTTCCTGAAAAAACTATATGGGTGGGTTATTATTTTCTTCATTTACATTTTAAATAATCAACTATTCGCTGACAAGTATTACTTAATAAACTAAGATTGGAGTATAAACCACACTCAAATTATGTTAAAATTTTTCTTCATTTTTATTGTACTTAAACTATGATTTTTTTGAAAATAATAAAAAGAAGGTAAAAGAGATTTATATCCATAAAAAAATGATTCACAAGGAGCTTTTTACTGCAATATGCCTAGATCCCAACGAAATGATAATTTTATCGATAAAACTTTCACAATAGTTGCAGATATATTATTACGACTAATACCCACAACTCAACGAGAAAAAGAAGCTTTTACTTATTATAGAGATGGTGCGATTTGAGCAAAAAAAGAGACTGAAAAACTATCAGTATTTTTGACGCAAAAAAACCTAAGTTTCGTGGAGGTGCGTTCTTACTGTAGAACAAATCCGTACATCGTGTATCCTCGATCGAAACAACCTCAAAGATTTTGATTCAAAAAAGATCAAATGTTGAGCTAGAGGTCAAGTAACCTATTAAAATTTTATCAAATAGGGAAAGAAGTGGAAGGGGATAAGCATTACGTGTAGAAACCGACAATATAAAACCTTCGTTAGAATGTTGCTCAAAATAATTAAGAATTTCTAAATTATTATGAATGATTGGGACAACAAACATCCATCTCGTTTGTATTTTGGATACCCAAAAAATCATCGAAGATCGTCGGGATAGCTGATCCCTATAAAATACGAAGCATTAGGAACAAAGAAATTGTTGCATAATTCAACACCACCTAATTTGAGAATTTCAACAAGAAGGATGGCTAGATATTAATTAGTAGAAAACACTAGCCCCTGGCAATCCATAGAAACATGAGGTAGGAATTTTTTTTAATTCTAAAGATTTTTTTTCTCTAGATGGCTTTTGTACAGGAGGAGCCGTATGAGATGTAAATTTCATGTACGGTTTTGAAACGGAGTTCCATTCAATGAAATGAACGATCGTAACGAATGTCCGCTCAGTCCGAAGGAGAGTATGCCGAAGCTTTACAAAATTATTATCAAGCTATGCGTTTAGAAATAGATCCATACGACAGAAGTTATATACTTTAAAATATTGGTCTTATTCATACAAGTATTGGAGAACATGCCAAAGCTTTAGAATATTATTCTCAAGCATTGGAACGAAATCCCTCTTTACCACAAGCATTTATGGATATGGCCGTGATCTGTCATTACGTGCGACTATCCACCCCAAGATTTTCTTAGTTTTCTACTACTAAAAAAATAGAACCTCCATCACAAAAAAATTGAATTTATTTTTGATAAAAACTTTTTTTCATAGCTGTAATGAAAAAAGATTATTTATAGAAACCCAATCATATGAATAATTTTTGAGGTTTTGATTCTATGGAAAATTTAGGTTCAATTGCTGTCTAAAGTATCGTAAAGATCTTTTATTGAAATTTTGGGTTGATACAAGAATATTTGCTTTAATATAGATCGAATTTTGTAATAAATTCATTTAATTTTTTTAATTAGCAACGGTATAGTTACAAATCCTAAAGAAAAAATCAGAGAAGATTTTATAAGCTAATTGGGTGGGTAGTTACCCTTCAAAAACAGAAATTGTTTATTTTTCTACGTTAAAAAAGGAATAATAATTATTTTCGGGGGTGTGAAAATAGAAAGAAATTCTGGTTTTTAACTGACAAATTAGAAAACTATTTTAACTATGACAACAAAGTTTCAATGTAAGTAAATAGATTTTTTTTCAAAAAAAAATTTAGTAATAAATCTAAAATAACAATTTATCTTATTTAATTTTTTTTTAGTTGATAGAGCCGTATGAGATAGGAAACTCTCATGTACGGTTCATAAAGTAGGGTAATTAATTTTACCTATGCTGCTCGAGGAGAACAGGCCATTCAACAGGGAGATCAAGAAATTTCGGAAGCTTGGTTTGACCGAGCTGCTGAATACTGGGAACAAGCAATATCACTTGCTCCAAGTAACTATAAAGAAGCACAAAATTGGTTTAAAATTACAGGTCGTTTGTGAAAATGACACAAATTTTAGACAAAAATTAAAATAATGAATTTATTTCAACTTCTATTTCTATTTTTGTGAACGTTTTTTGAAATAAAAACTTAGAAATTAGTGATTAAAAAAAAATACAATTTATTTTTGTTAGGTCCGTTAAGCACTAATGGATTATTGTAATAATAATAACGAAATCAAATGCTTGCCTTAGAAACTTCTTTATCATAGTTGTTCTAGTCGAGGACTTATAAAAAAAGAACTAAAAAATCAGTTGTGAGATAAAAGTTTCTCAGAAGTTTCCTTTTTTTTATTGGCAGGCTATTGCTATCTCTTGTCCTGAGAGAGGAGAATCTCAATGACTATACGTTCACCGGAACCGGAAGTCAAGATTATAGTAGAAAAAGATCCTGTAAGAACTTCCTTTGAGAAATGGGCTCAACCTGGTCATTTTTCAAAAACTTTAGCTAAAGGTCCTAATACTACTACCTGGATATGGAACTTACATGCTGATGCTCACGATTTTGATAGCCATACAAATGATTTGGAAGATATTTCCCGTAAAATTTTTAGTGCTCATTTTGGCCAATTATCAATAATTTTTATTTGGCTAAGCGGTATGTATTTTCATGGAGCCCGTTTTTCTAATTATGAAGCATGGTTAAGTGATCCAACTCATATTAAACCCAGCGCTCAAGTAGTTTGGCCAATAGTGGGTCAAGAAATTTTGAATGGAGATGTTGGTGGAGGTTTTCAAGGTATACAAATAACCTCTGGTTTTTTCCAACTTTGGCGAGCATCTGGAATAACTAATGAATTACAACTTTACTGCACTGCAATTGGGGCATTAATTTTTGCCGGACTGATGCTTTTTGCTGGTTGGTTTCATTACCACAAAGCTGCACCAAAATTGGCTTGGTTTCAAGATGTGGAATCTATGTTAAATCATCATCTTGCTGGTCTATTGGGTCTCGGTTCATTAGGCTGGGCGGGTCATCAAGTACATGTTTCTTTACCTATTAATCAACTATTAGACTCGGGAGTAGACCCGCGAGAAATACCTCTTCCCCACGAGTTTATCTTGAATCGGGATTTATTAGCTCAATTATATCCCAGTTTTTCTGAAGGATTAACTCCTTTTTTTAACTTAGAATGGTCAAAATACTCAGATTTTTTAACATTTCGAGGAGGTTTAAATCCAGTAACTGGGGGTTTATGGTTAACTGATACGGCTCACCATCACATAGCCATTGCAGTTTTATTTCTTATAGCTGGCCATATGTATCGAACTAATTGGGGTATTGGACATAGTATAAAGGAAATATTAGAAGCACATAAAGGTCCTTTTACAGGTGAAGGTCATAGAGGTCTTTTTGAAATTTTAACAAGTTCTTGGCATGCTCAATTAGCATTGAATTTAGCAATGTTGGGTTCATTAACGATTATAGTTGCACATCATATGTATGCTATGCCTCCATATCCTTATTTGGCGACTGATTATGGTACACAACTTTCTCTGTTCACACATCATATGTGGATTGGAGGATTTCTTGTGGTTGGAGCTGCAGCACATGCAGCTATTTTTATGGTTAGAGATTATGATCCTTCCACGCAATATAATAATCTCTTAGATCGTGTTATTCGACACCGAGATGCAATAATTTCACATCTTAATTGGGTCTGTATTTTTCTTGGTTTTCATAGTTTTGGATTATATATCCATAATGACACCATGAGTGCTCTGGGACGACCTCAAGATATGTTTTCCGACACAGCCATCCAATTACAACCCATTTTTGCTCAATGGATCCAAAATACTCATGCATTGGCTCCTAGTTTAACAGCGCCTAATGCAACAGCAAGTACTAGTTTAACTTGGGGAGGAGGTGATTTAGTCAGTGTGGGTGGTCGAGTAGCTTTATTACCAATTCCATTAGGAACTGCGGATTTCTTAGTTCATCATATTCATGCATTTACTATTCATGTGACTGTATTAATATTACTAAAAGGAGTCTTATTTGCTCGTAGTTCACGTCTGATACCGGATAAAGCAAACTTAGGTTTTCGTTTTCCTTGTGATGGTCCAGGAAGAGGCGGAACTTGTCAAGTATCGGCTTGGGATCATGTTTTTCTGGGATTATTCTGGATGTATAATTCAATTTCTGTAGTAATTTTTCATTTCAGTTGGAAAATGCAATCAGATGTTTGGGGTAGCATAAACGAGCAGGGTGTTATAAGTCATATTACAGGAGGGAATTTCGCACAAAGTGCGACAACAATCAATGGGTGGCTTCGTGATTTTTTATGGGCACAAGCATCACAAGTTATTCAATCTTATGGTTCTTCATTATCAGCCTATGGTTTATTATTTTTAGGTGCTCATTTCGTTTGGGCATTTAGTTTAATGTTCCTATTCAGTGGACGGGGATATTGGCAAGAACTAATAGAGTCCATTTTGTGGGCTCATAATAAATTAAAAGTTGCTCCTGCTATTCAGCCTAGAGCCTTAAGTATTGTACAAGGACGGGCTGTGGGAGTAGCTCATTACCTTTTAGGTGGAATTGCCACAACATGGGCGTTCTTCTTAGCAAGAATTATTGCAGTAGGATAACGGCTAGGAGGATTCGAAAAGCATTATGGCATCAAGATTTCCAAAGTTCAGCCAGGGCCTAGCTCAAGACCCGACTACTCGTCGTATTTGGTTTGGTATTGCTACCGCACATGATTTCGAGAGTCATGATGATATGACTGAAGAACGTCTTTATCAAAAGATATTTGCTTCTCATTTCGGTCAAATAGCAATTATATTTCTATGGACCTCCGGTAATTTATTTCATGTAGCTTGGCAGGGTAATTTTGAAGCATGGGTACAAGATCCCCTACACGTAAGACCTATTGCTCATGCAATTTGGGATCCTCATTTTGGTCAACCTGCTGTTGAAGCATATACTCGGGGTGGTGCTTCGGGGCCTGTTAATATTGCTTATTCTGGTGTTTACCAGTGGTGGTACACCATTGGTTTACGTACTAATGACGATCTTTATACGGGAGCCTTGTTTTTAATAATACTATCAGCTCTATTTCTGTTCGCAGGTTGGTTACATTTGCAACCTAAATGGAAACCTGGTCTTTCATGGTTCAAAAATGCGGAATCTCGTCTTAATCATCATTTAGCAGGATTATTTGGAGTAAGCTCTTTAGCTTGGACAGGACATTTGGTTCATGTGGCTATTCCTGAAGCGAGAGGACAGCATGTCAGATGGAATAATTTTCTGAATGTTTTGCCTCACCCTCAAGGCCTGGGACCTTTCTTTTCCGGTCAATGGAGTATTTATGCACAAAACGCTGATTCTAACAATCATTTGTTTGGTACATCACAAGGAGCAGGTACTGCAATATTAACCTTTATTGGAGGATTTCATCCGCAAACTCAAAGTTTATGGTTAAGTGATATGGCTCATCACCATTTAGCTATTGCGGTTGTTTTTATTGTTGCTGGGCATATGTATCGAACTAATTTTGGTATCGGGCACAGTATGAGAGAAATTCTGGAAGCTCATGTTCCTCCAACTGGTAAATTAGGACGAGGTCATAAGGGCCTTTACGATACAATTAATAATTCTCTTCATTTTCAATTAGGTCTTGCTTTAGCAGCTCTAGGAGTTATTACTTCCTTAGTAGCTCAACATATGTATTCCATACCTGCATATGCTTTTATAGCTCAAGATTATACTACACAAGCCGCATTGTACACTCATCATCAGTACATTGCTGGTTTTATTATGACCGGTGCTTTTGCTCACGGAGCTATTTTTTTCATACGAGATTATAATCCGGAACAGAATAAAGATAACGTATTGGCTCGGATGTTAGAACATAAAGAAGCTATCATTTCTCATTTGAGTTGGGCTAGTTTATTTCTAGGTTTCCATACTTTGGGTCTTTATGTTCACAATGATGTTATGTTAGCTTTTGGTACACCGGAAAAACAAATTTTGATCGAACCCGTATTCGCTCAATGGATACAAGCTACTCACGGCAAATCTTTATATGGTTTTGATGTCCTTTTATCTTCATCAACAAGTCCAGCTTTTAATGCTGGGCAAAGTTTATGGTTACCTGGTTGGTTAGATGCTATTAATAATGAGAGTAATTCCTTGTTTCTAACAATAGGTCCTGGAGATTTTTTAGTACATCATGCTATTGCATTAGGTTTACATACAACCACATTAATTTTAGTCAAAGGGGCTTTAGATGCACGTGGCTCAAAACTAATGCCCGATAAAAAAGAATTTGGTTATAGCTTTCCTTGTGACGGTCCTGGACGAGGAGGTACTTGTGATATTTCAGCTTGGGATGCGTTTTACCTAGCAGTTTTTTGGATGTTAAATACCATTGGTTGGGTTACTTTCTATTGGCATTGGAAACATATTACTTTATGGCAAGGAAATGTAGCACAATTCAATGAATCTTCTACTTATTTAATGGGATGGCTAAGAGATTATCTTTGGTTAAACTCTTCACAACTTATTAATGGTTATAACCCATTTGGTATGAACAGTCTATCTGTGTGGGCATGGATGTTTTTGTTCGGTCATCTCGTTTGGGCTACTGGATTCATGTTCCTAATTTCCTGGCGTGGGTATTGGCAAGAACTTATTGAAACTTTGGCTTGGGCCCATGAACGTACTCCTCTAGCTAATCTTGTACGTTGGAAAGATAAACCTGTTGCTCTTTCAATTGTGCAAGCCCGATTAGTAGGCTTAGTTCATTTTTCGGTAGGCTATATATTCACCTATGCAGCTTTCTTAATTGCTTCAACATCAGGAAAATTTGGCTAACTTTTTTTATTCTTAGTATGATGAAAATTTAACCTGATATAACTTAATTTGACTAAATCTATATAAATTTATATAGGTTTAGTCAAATTAAGTTTTCTATTGAAAAACGAAAAAAATGCAAGATTAAATAAAAATTACCTTATTTTTAATAAAAAACTTTATGGCTAAGAAAAGTCTTCTAGAAAGGGAGAGAAAAAGAAAAAATTTGATTGAAAAGTATAAACTTACTCGTAACATTTTGCGAGAAAAATTGAACAACATTAATTTATCACTTGATGAAAAAATGCAAATTTCTGCAAAATTACAATCACTACCACGTAATAGTGCACCGACTCGTTCTCATCATCGTTGTTTCGTAACTGGACGGCCTCGATCAATTTATAGAGATTTTAATCTTTCTAGGCACGTACTTCGTGAAATGGCACATGAATGTGTATTACCCGGCATAACAAAATCAAGTTGGTAAAAAAATTCTGTTAATTTGTTCCTCGTAGATGAAAATCTATAATTGATTCTCAAATCAGCAATTTTTTTATGTATTACCAAAATGTTCGATGTAATAAATATAATAATTACATCGAATAACTTCTATTTCAGTTGACTTAGCGGGGTAGAGCAGTTTGGTAGCTCGCAAGGCTCATAACCTTGAGGTCACGGGTTCAAATCCTGTCCCCGCAAAAAAAAGATAGTAAAAATAAAAAGTTTTCTTATTTAACCAAAACTAAAAGATACTATGGTCAATCATATAAGAGGCCTTTTTTAGTCTTTTTTACTTTGTTAATTTTAGTAGGCTTTTTTTTTGAGACTAAAAAAAAATCTATTATATTAGTAATTAATATTATGCCCTTTTAACTCAGTGGTAGAGTACCGCCATGGTAAGGCGTAAGTCATCGGTTCAAATCCGATAAAGGGCTTCGTATTTAAAATTTTATTATTAAAAAACGTAGGTTCTACTAAAACTAAAAAAAGAATTAAAAAGTAAACATAAAGTTTATTTCTAGAAACAAATAAGCTATTCTGATATTTGAGTTTTATCAATAAATATGATCTAAAATAATCTCAAAAAAAATTCGATTAAAGACAACAAAAAAACTATATATATGTATAGTTAGATAGTTAGGTTGTTGTTATTTTACTTTTTGTTTTTTAGAGTTTATTCATCTAGATTTGGAACCCACTATCTGCAAAATAAAATAAATCAAACTATAATTTTTTTAAGTTCTTTTACTTCATAAATGTATGTATAGAAAAACTTTCAATTCTCATAAGAAACTGGTAGAATAAATAGAAAAAGATGTATAAAAGATTGGTAATTAATGAAGGATTTCCTTTTTTTTTTCAAAAATTTAATTAAATCTATATTTACTACCAAAATGATCAAATTTACAAGAATTAAAAACTAATCTAGATTTTAAACTGTGAATGAAAGGATAAAAAAAGGTGACATTTTTAATTTGATAAAGAAAAAGTTTAATCCAAAAAAAGTTTGACACTATTTAGATAGTTATAACTTTAAGAAGAAGAGAAAAGTTGACCTACTTACCATAGATTTATCGACCACTTCTTAACCTTGTTTTATTTTATTCGTTTTTTTTGAACTCTTTAGTTTCCTTATAAAACTAGTTATTCCAAAATAAAATTAGGGGTCGTTTTAAAATCGATAGAATTCTAAATTTTATAGAAATCTATACAATTCTGTATTCTATAGTTGGTCTATAAAAATTTATTTGATAGTTTAAATTTGGTAAGGAGTAAAAAAAACATTTCTATATAGAAATGTTTTTTTAAGGTACTTAAATATGATGAAGCTATTCAATTAGGAGAAATACTATGACTATAGCGATTGGAAAGTCTTCCAAAGAATCTAAAGATTTATTCGATAGTATGGATGACTGGTTAAGAAGAGACCGTTTTGTCTTTGTAGGTTGGTCTGGTCTTTTGCTATTTCCGTGTGCTTATTTTGCTCTAGGCGGTTGGTTCACTGGTACAACTTTTGTTACTTCATGGTATACTCATGGATTGGCAAGTTCTTATCTTGAAGGTTGTAATTTTTTAACTGCGGCAGTTTCTACCCCTGCTAATAGTTTAGCACATTCTTTGCTTTTACTATGGGGTCCAGAAGCACAAGGCGATTTCACCCGTTGGTGTCAATTAGGTGGTCTTTGGACTTTCGTTGCCCTTCACGGCGCTTTCGGTCTAATCGGTTTTATGTTACGTCAATTTGAACTTGCTCGATCTGTTCAATTACGCCCTTATAATGCAATTGCATTTTCTGGTCCAATTGCAGTTTTTGTTTCTGTATTCTTAATTTATCCTTTAGGACAATCGGGTTGGTTTTTCGCACCTAGTTTTGGTGTAGCAGCTATATTCCGATTCATTCTATTCTTTCAAGGATTTCATAACTGGACTTTGAATCCTTTTCATATGATGGGAGTGGCTGGAGTTTTAGGGGCTGCTTTATTATGTGCTATTCACGGTGCTACAGTAGAAAATACTCTATTTGAAGATGGTGATGGGGCCAATACTTTTCGTGCTTTCAACCCAACTCAGTCTGAAGAAACTTATTCTATGGTTACTGCTAATCGATTCTGGTCCCAAATATTTGGTGTTGCTTTCTCCAATAAACGCTGGTTACACTTTTTCATGTTATTTGTGCCTGTAACTGGTTTATGGATGAGTGCTGTTGGAGTCGTTGGATTAGCTTTAAATTTACGTGCATATGATTTCGTTTCTCAAGAAATTCGTGCAGCAGAGGATCCTGAATTCGAAACTTTCTACACTAAAAATATTCTTTTGAACGAAGGTATTCGTGCTTGGATGGCAGCTCAAGATCAGCCTCATGAAAATCTTGTATTCCCTGAGGAGGTTTTACCCCGTGGAAACGCTCTTTAATGGAACTTTATCTATAGCAGGTCGTGACCAAGAAACTACAGGTTTTGCTTGGTGGGCTGGCAATGCTCGACTTATCAATCTTTCGGGTAAGTTGTTGGGTGCGCATGTTGCTCATGCTGGTTTGATTGTATTCTGGGCGGGTGCTATGAATTTATTTGAGGTTGCTCATTTTGTTCCGGAAAAACCTATGTACGAACAAGGATTGATCTTATTACCTCATTTAGCTACTCTTGGATGGGGTATAGGTCCTGGTGGAGAGGTTATCGATACTTTTCCCTATTTCGTATCAGGTGTACTTCACTTGATATCTTCAGCAGTTTTAGGGTTTGGAGGTGTTTATCATGCACTAATTGGACCCGAAACTTTAGAAGAATCATTTCCATTTTTTGGGTATGTGTGGAAGGATAAAAATAAAATGACTACTATTTTGGGTATTCATTTAATTCTACTAGGCGCTGGTGCGTTTTTGCTAGTATTAAAAGCTCTTTATTTTGGTGGTGTATATGATACATGGGCCCCTGGGGGTGGGGATGTACGTAAAATAACCAACTTAACTCTAAGTCCAAGTGTTATTTTTGGTTATTTACTTAAATCACCTTTTGGTGGAGAAGGATGGATCGTTAGTGTCGATAATTTGGAAGATATCATTGGTGGACATGTCTGGTTAGGTTCTATCTGTATTTTTGGTGGAATCTGGCATATTTTGACTAAACCCTTCGCTTGGGCTCGCCGTGCTTTTGTATGGTCTGGTGAAGCTTATCTTTCTTACAGTCTTGCAGCACTTTCTGTTTTCGGTTTTATCGCATGTTGTTTTGTTTGGTTTAACAATACAGCTTATCCTAGTGAGTTTTATGGTCCTACCGGTCCAGAAGCTTCACAAGCCCAAGCATTTACCTTTTTAGTTAGAGATCAACGACTTGGCGCTAATATAGGTTCTGCCCAGGGACCTACTGGTTTAGGTAAATATCTTATGCGGTCTCCAACAGGGGAAATTATTTTTGGAGGCGAAACAATGCGTTTCTGGGATCTCCGCGCTCCTTGGCTAGAGCCTTTGAGAGGTCCTAATGGTTTGGATTCAAGTAAGTTGAAAAAAGATATTCAACCTTGGCAAGAAAGACGTTCGGCGGAGTATATGACTCATGCTCCTCTAGGTTCCTTAAATTCCGTAGGTGGTGTAGCTACTGAAATTAATGCTGTTAACTATGTGTCTCCACGAAGTTGGTTGTCAACTTCTCATTTTGTATTGGGATTCTTTTTATTTGTAGGTCACTTATGGCATGCAGGACGAGCTCGTGCCGCTGCCGCTGGGTTTGAAAAAGGAATCGATCGTGATACTGAACCTGTTCTTTCTATGACACCTTTGAATTAGATAAGAAATTCAATTGAGGTATACAAAAATAGAAGGTATACAAAAATAGAAAGTTCTTGAACCTCTGAGTTTGTCTCTCTAGCGAGGCTTTTTTCTATAGCCTCGCTATACAATTCAATAAATGAACAAGAGATTTATTCAATTCAGATAAAGGAGAGAGAGGGATTCGAACCCTCGATAGTTTCAATATTTAACTATGCCAGTTTTCAAGACTAGAGCCATAAACCACTCGGCCATCTCTCCGATACAATATTTTTACTTCTCTATTTAAAGCACGTAAAAAAAAGAGTTTATTTATTTTACAGTTATTTATTTTACAGTAAATAAACACTTTAAATTTTAATCTATTTCTATATTATACTAAAAAAAACTACTAATAAAAATAAAAAAAAAAAGAAATTATTTTTTTGTCCAAATAACTAACAATTCACAATCATGACTATTGCTTTTCAATTAACTGTTTTTGCATTAATAGCGATTTCACTACTTTTAGTAATCGGTGTACCTGTTGTACTGGCTTCTCCTGATGGATGGTCGAGTAATAAAAATATAGTTTTTTCAGGTGCTTCATTATGGATTGCCTTGGTTTTTTTGGTTGGAATACTTAATTCCTTCCTGTCTTAGTAGGGAAAACTTTTGAAAGTACTACTCGTAGTAATAATAGTGAAAAACCCTTCCCTAGCTACTTATTATTCATTTTTAAAAAGTCTTATCTTAGTTGTAAAAAAAAGAATGTATAATAATGACTAAGTTGAGGGAAGGGTTTCTTTGTTCTTTTTTTTTCTTACAAAATGAAAAAGAACAAAAAAGAACAGCAATCTATTAACAACAGGTATGTGTTGATTTTATCAACAAATTTCTATACATTATCTATACAATCAGGATAAATACTTAGTAAAGCGGGTATGGTTCAATGGTAAAATATCTCCTTGCCATGGAGAAGACGCGGGTTCGATTCCCGCTACCCGCCTAAGTATTTATCCTAATTTACACGTGTTTTGTGTTTTTTGGACTAATTCTAAAATGTATTTAGATGTAACTGGAACATTAAAAACATTATGAATTGTCATTACAAGGAAGCCCCCATCGTCTAGTGGCCTAGGACATCTCTCTTTCAAGGAGGCAACGGGGATTCGACTTCCCCTGGGGGTAGGGCATTAAAAAAGCCCTTTCGTTTTGAATTAAGTTAGATTTCAAGTTTAGATTTAAATCCTCTAGTCAGGATTTTTGATTTTTGTTTGATTTATCTTTTAATATACTTTCCTTTTTTTTGACAAACTCGGTAGATTTTTGGTGTGTCTTTTTTTTTTTGCTTCTATTTGTATTTATAAGCATCCCCAACAATTTCTAATATTTTTTTTGTATTTTGTCAACTTCGTCTCGTTTTCTTGAGTTAACCCTTAATTGACATTTTTCCCCCGTAGCCTCTATACTAAAATAGACTTTTTAGCTTTGAAAAATTAAAAATTTTGTATTTATTTTTACTATTGACAAGTATTTTTCATTGTATTATACTGTATTTGATAGCGAAGTTTTGCATTTATTTTTTATCTTTTTTCTTTCTAAATTTTATTAATTTTTGACAATTAACAAGTTTTTATTTTATGTTATAGTATGATTTGTATTGACAAACCGTATTATTTCTTAATATAATTTGTGTGAGTTTAAGTTGGTTATCCAAAGTTTTTTATTGTTTTTCCTCTTTTGGTTAGCTGGTTACTTTTGAAAAAGATCTTTGAATATTTTCTGTTACTCAAAAAAAAGGAGTAAAAAAAATTGTGGACTGCAAATCCATAAGGAAAGTATAACCTACAGACTCGAAATCTATAGATTGGCCATACGACTTATGGACATAAAATCTATAGGTTTTATGTATGGATCTATTGACAACAAATCCGGAATATAATCAGAATATCTATAGACTCCAAATCTATAGATATAGTTATAGGTTAGGTTTAGTGGTAGATCTATGGACCTAAAATCTATAGGTTGATGGTACGATTTCTGGACAATAAATCCAGAATATATGTTGTTTAAATCTATTGACAACAAATCCATAATATCTATACTATATCTATAGACTCCAAATCTATAGATATAGTTATAGGTCTGGTGGTAGACCTATGGACTTAAAATCCATAATTTTTTTGTTTAGAGCTATTGACAACAAATCCATAATATCTATACTATATCTATAGACTCCAAATCTATAGGTTTAGTTATAGGTCTGGTGGTAAATCTATGGACTTAAAATCCATAGGTTGCAGGTACGATTTCTGGACAATAAATCCAGAATATATGTATGGACAATATATGTATGGACCTGTTGACAAGAAATCCATAATATCTCTAAAATATCTATAGACTCCAAATCTATAGATATAGTTATAGGTTAGGTGGTAAATCTATGGACTTAAAATCCATAGGTTGTGGGTACGACTTCTGGACAACAAATCCAGAAATCGATGATATATGTATGGACCTATTGACAACAAATGTGCAATATGTATAAAATATCTATAGAATCTAAATCTATAGATATAGTTATAGGTCTGGTGGTAAACCTATGTCCAAGACTCTGGACTTAAAATCCATAGGTTGCAGGTACGACTTCTGGACAACAAATCCATAAGTTTGAAGTTTGTTGTTTAAATCTATTGACAACAAATCCATAAGTTTATTGGTTAGATCTATTGACAAGAAATCTAAAATATAAGTCTAATTTCTAGACTCAAAATCTAAAGATTTGTTTATAGGTTAGGTTTAGTGGTAGAACTCTGGACTTAAAATCCATAGGTTTGTGAATGGACTTCTGGACTTAAAATCCATAAGTTTGTTGTTTAGACCTATTGACAAGAAATCCATAATATCTCTAAAATATCCATAGACTCTAAATCTATAGATATAGATATAGGTAGTTATAAGTCTGGTGGTAGAACTATGGACTTAAAATCCATAGGTTTATGGATGGACTTCTGGACTTAAAATCCATAAGTTTGTTGTTAAGTTTGTTGTTTAGAGCTATTGACAACAAATCCATAATATCTATACTATATCTGTAGACTCCAAATCTATAGATATAGTTATAGGTCTGGTGGTAGACCTATGGACTTAAAATCCATAGGTTGATGGTACGATTTCTGGACAAGAAATCCAGAATATATGTATGGTTTCTGGACAATAAATCCAGAATATATATATGTATGGACCTGTTGACAACAAATCCAGAAGATCTCTAAAATATCTGTAGACTCCAAATCTATAGATATAGTTATAGGTCTGGTGGTAGAACTCTGGACTTAAAATCCATAGGTTGGTGGTACGATTTCTGGACAAGAAATCCGGAAATCCATAATATAGATATAACTTCTAGACTCAAAATCTAGAAGTACTTTGGTTTGATGGTAGAACTCTGGACTTAAAATCCATAGGTTGACCGTACAGTTTCTGGACTCAAAATCTAGAAGTTTGTTTGTTGGTAGATCTATCGACGTAGATCTACCAACAACAAATCCATAATATATCTCTAATTTCTAGACTGAAAATCTAGAAGTACTTTGGTTTGATGCTAGATCTCTGGACTTAAAATCCATAGGTTGAAGGTTTTATTTATGGACAAGAAATCCATAACGATAGAACTGTGGTAACTATAGAACTCTGGACAATAAATCCGTAACTATAGAACTATGGACAAGAAATCCATAGGTTGTGGGTTTTATTTATGGACAAGAAATCCATAGATTGGTGATATAACTCTGGACTTAAAATCCATAGATTGTTATAGAACTCTGGACTTAAAATCCATAGATTTGTGGTAACACTTATGGACAAGAAATCCATAAATATAGAACTTTGGACAAGAAATATAGAACTATAGAACTATGGATGATATAACTATGGACAAGAAATCCATAGATTTGTGGTAACACTTATGGACAAGAAATCCGTAACTATAGAACTATGGACAAGAAATCCGTAGAGTTTTATTAGTTATGGACAAGAAATCCGTAACTATAGAACTATAGAACTATAGACAAGAAATCCATAGATTTGTGGTAACACTTATGGACAAGAAATCCATAACTATAGAACTATGGATAATATAACTTATGGACAAGAAATCCATAAATAGAAGCTATAACTTATGGACAAGAAATCCATACTTATAGGCTTATGGACAAGAAATCCATAAATAGAACTATGGACAAGAAATCCATAGAGTTTTATTAGTTATGGACAAGAAATCCATAAATATAGGCTATAGAACTATGGACAAGAAATCCATAGATTGGTGATATAACTCTGGACTTAAAATCCATAGATTGGTGATATAACTCTGGACTTAAAATCCATAGATTGTTATAGAACTATGGACAAGAAATCCATAGATTGCTGGTAAGATTAATGGACAAGAAATCTATAAGTTTGGTTGTTTGTTGGTAGATTAATGGACAAGAAATCCATAAATATAGGCTTATGGACAAGAAATCCATAAGTTGGTGATATAACTCTGGACTTAAAATCCATAGTTTGCTGGTACGATTTATGGACAAGAAATCCATAGATTGAGGGTTTTATTTATGGACAAGAAATCCATAAATTGGGGATACAACTTATGGACAAGAAATCCATAAGTTATTCGTTGTTTTAGTTATGGACAAGAAATCCATAACTTTATAACTCTGGACTTAAAATCCATAGTTTGCTGATAGATCTATGGACAAGAAATCCATAGATTGAGGGTTTTATTTATGGACTTAAAATCCATAGATTGGGGGTACAACTCTGGACTTAAAATCCATAGATTGGGGGTTTTATTTATGGACAAGAAATCCATAGATTGGTGGTACAACTTATGGACAAGAAATCCGTAAGTTATTCGTTGTTTTAGTTATGGACTTAAAATCCATAGATTGGTGATAGAACTTTGGACTTAAAATCCATAATGTTTTTTATGATAGAACTCTGGACTTAAAATCCATAGATTGTTTTTTTTATTTATGGACAAGAAATCCATAAATATAGGCTTATGGACAAGAAATCTATAAGTCCTTTGGTAAAGTAACTATGGACTTAAAATCCATAGTTTGGAGCTATAACTTATGGACAAGAAATCCAAAAGTTGGTGATATAACTATGGACTTAAAATCCATAGTCTGGAACTATAACTTATGGACTGTAAATCCATAAGTTGGGTTTGAAGGTACGACTTATGGACTGTAAATCCATAGATTGATGGTAAGATTTATGGACAAGAAATCCATAGATTGATGGTAAGATTTATGGACAAGAAATCCATAGATTGATGGTAAGATTTATGGACAAGAAATCCATAGGTTTTTTTAGTTATGGACTGTAAATCCATAAATATAGAACTATGGACTGTAAATCCAAAAGTTGCGGTGGAAGCTATTAGTTTATTGGACTTGATATAATTACTTATGGACTCTAAATCTATAATAAAAGCATTACACAGGTAATGGACGAGGAGTCTATTACTTAAAATAAAAAAAATAAAATTTTGTATTTTTATTGACCTTTTTATGATTTATAATCATATCAGTGGTTTTTGTATGGAATTTCATTCTTTTTTGTAATGGACAATAAATCTATATTGGAGGTTGAAGGTACGACTTATGAACAAGAAATCCTTAAGTAAAAGCTACTAATTGTATTAGTTATGGACTTAAAATCCATAATGGATTTTAAGGTAGATCTATAGATTCTAACTCCATACATTGACAGTACAATTTCTGGACTCAAAATCCAGAAAAAACCAAGAACCAAGCAGGTTTCATGGAGGAGAAATCCTTTATTCCTAGTTATTTATGGACCCTAAATCCAAAAGAAATAGAAATAATGCACAAGAAATCCATCTTGAAAATAAGAGTAATATAAAAGTTATGGACTTTAAATTCAAAATAAATAGATAGAGGATTTTAATTAATCTTAAATCCCTGTCCTAAGAAGTGTCAATGATTTGACACTATAGGGTAGGTTACAAAAGAGATAGAACTTTTTTTTGTGCCCTACTAAAATTTATTTGGGGTCGATGCCCGAGTGGTTAAAGGGGACGGATTGTAAATCCGCTGGCTTTGCCTACGCTGGTTCGAATCCAGCTCGGCCCAATTATTACTTTTTTATACTTTTTAGTAATGTAGATATATCGGGATTGACGGGTCTCGAACCCGCAACTTCCGCCTTGACAGGGCGGTGCTCTAACCAATTGAACTACAATCCCATTATCTTTAAGTATACTTAAAAAAAGTGCTTTTGTCAATTTAAAGTGAAAAAAATAATATTGATATCAGATATAAATCGATTTAAACTCACATTTTTGTTTTCATTCACGTCTAAGTTTTGCTTGTGTCAATTTTGTAGAACTCTTGTGAACGACATCAATTGAATGTATAATATAATCTCGATAGGATAGAAGGTAAGAAAAAAAGTGAAATTTTGACAAGATAGTTTTGCTGCGATAATAAAAAAAATAAATAGAAAAGTAAATTATGGAAGTTAATATCCTTGCATTTATTGCTACTGCGCTTTTTGTACTGATTCCTACTGCATTTTTAATTATTTTATATGTACAAACAACTGCTCAAAGCAATTTTGATTAATTCTAAATTCTCTTAATTCATGTTGTTTCGAAAAAAAAATTTCAGTTTTTTAAATCCTTCACTTTTGATTTTTGGATCCGATACTTTTATTATCCCAAATATTTTTGAGTGGAACCACAATTTTTTTTTTTTAAATTGAGGTTGATACGTACATCTTATCAGATTTGCTATGAATTAAATAACACCAGACTTATTTCATATTAAAAATTAAAATCTGAAACAAATATAAACTAATTGAGCAAAACATAAAAATTATTGTTCATCTATTTGATTTTATGTTTTGCTCAATTAGTTTATATTTGTTTTTATATTTGTTTGTGTTTGTTAAAAAACTCCTATGATTTTATAATAGGACAAGCTTTTTTTAGCAAACCTATTCTTATCCGTTGTTATCAAAGCCCACTACGTCCCCATACAACAAGTGAAATTGAAAATGTAAAAACAACCATCAGACCGGCCCAGGCAATACTAACTATATCTATATCCATAATTTTATTATTAATATGATGTGCAATACATTATAAATACATATACAACCCATGTATCAAAAGGAAAATCTTTTTAATTTTAGATATCCTTCTTGTGAATTAAAAATTTTAATGATTACTCTATAATAATCAAAATTTTCTAGAATAAAAAGATTTTTTCTTTTTTTGTCCATATCTAGTATATCTATATTTTTTAAGAATGTTACTTATAGAAACACATACAAATTTGTTTACTGTTGATATTTAAGTCTAAAAATCCCATTAAAGTATAATGGGTTGCCTATTAATAATAAATAAGGTTACTTTAAATGTGACAGGCTATAGTAAGAGATAGAGCATCTCATAATGTATCTAGATTTGTCATAATAGTCAGCCCAGGAAACATAACTTTTCTTTAAGGCGACACCCAGATTTGAACTGGGGGTTCAAGGATTTGCAATCCTTCGTCTTACCACTTGACTATATCGCCCCTGACTAATTAAATCATGCAATCGGTCATTAAACATAGAAAGAAAAGAAATTAAAAACATTCAAGATTGTTTTAATTATAATATCTATACTAAGTATCAACAAGCCTTTATCAAAAAAAGATCTATTTTTTTCCTTTTTCATATAAAAGGCTATAAATTCATAGAGTTTGCATATAACCCGCCCGATTTTTTAATCATATAAAAAATAGTTTTCTTTTTTTTTTTAGAGAGGTTACTGTTGATTTTTTATGAAAAAAAGAGAATAATTAGTTTTTATAATCCATAAGAAAGAAATAAAATAAAATGTCGACGGGAAAAAAACAAGGTACTTTTGTACCACCAGAATTTGGAAGAATCCAATCGGAAGAATTTTTACGTCTTGTTGATCAAGGTATAGTTGATGAACTTACTAGTTTTCCAAAAATTGAAGATGGAGAAAAGGATTGTGAATTTCGTTTATTTGGGGAGGAATATCGATTAACAGAATCAATAGTTCAAGAACAAGATGCTATCTATGAATGTTCGACATACTCTTCTGATTTATATGTACTAGCTCAATTAACTAATAGAAAAAATAGGACAATAAAAAGACAAGTTGTATTGTTAGGTAGTCTTCCATTAATGACTTCTCAAGGATTTTTTATAATAAATGGAGTTGCTCGAGTAGTTGTTAGTCAAATTCTAAGAAGCCCTGGTATTTATTATAGTCGTGAATTAGATCATAAGGGATTTCCTCTATATACAGGAACTATAATTTCAAATTTGGGAGGGAGATTAAAATTAGAGTTGGATAAGAAAGCAAGAATATGGGCTCGTGTTAGTAAAAAAAGAAAAGTTTCTATTTTCATTTTATTATTAGCTATTGGATTAAAACCCCGAGATATTTTCAATGGCTTTAATTATCCAGAAATTCTTATAAAATTTTTTAAAAGGCAAGTGCGGGATATTCATTCAGTAGAAGATGCTTTAGTAGAACTTTATAAGAGTCTTTATTCTATAACCGGGGATGTGCTATTTTCAGAATTGATTTATAAGGACTTACAGAAAAAGTTTTTTCGACAGCGATTTGAATTGGGACAAATAGGTCGACGAAATTTTAATAAAAAGCTTGAGCTTGATGTACCTAAAAATGAATATTTCTTATTACCACAAGATATATTAGCAGCTGTAGATCATTTAATAAAGGCAAATTATAGAATAGGAACACTTGATGATATTGATCATTTAAAAAATCGACGTGTCCGATCCGTTGCAGATTTATTACAAGATCAGTTGAGATTATCTCTGGAACGTTTAGAATTATTAATACGACAAACAATGCAAGAAGCAACCAAGCAGAAACATTTTTTAACTCCAGAGAAATTGGTAACATCCACACCTTTTATAACAACATTTAAAGAATTTTTTGGTTCCCATCCTTTATCTCAATTTATGGATCAAACTAATCCATTATCAGAAATAGTTCATAAACGAAAAGTCAGCGCTTTAGGTCCAGGTGGATTGACGAGACGAACGGCGAGTTTTCGGGTGCGAGATATTCATCCAAGTCATTATGGAAGACTTTGTCCCATCGAGACATCTGAAGGTATGAATGCGGGGCTTATATCATCCTTAGGTATTTATGCGCAATTAAAAAAGTATGGATCTCTACAAAGTCCTTTTTACAAAATATCTAACATCTCCGACGAGGAACAGATAGTTCAATTATCTCCGAACCAGGATGAACGTTATCGAATAGCTACTGGGAGCTTTTTAGCCGCAAGTTGGGGAGCACAAGAAGAACAGTTTACTTCGGCTCGGTATCAACAAGAATTTCTAACAATACCTTGGTCACAAGTTAATTTTCGTAGTTTTTTCCCTTTACAATTTTTTTCTGTTGGAACATCATTAATTCCTTTTCTTGAACATAATGATGCTAATCGTGCATTGATGGGATCCAATATGCAGCGACAAGCAGTTCCTCTTTCCAAACCAGAGAAATGTATTGTAGGCACTGGTCTTGAAGGTCAAACAGCATTGGATTCAGGTAGTTGTGTTACATCAGAAAGGGAAGGAAAATTAATATATATAGACGGTGAAAAAATAACTCTATTTGTTGATGAAGAAACTAGTATAAATAAAAATTTATTGAGCTATGAACGATCCAATAATAATACCTGCATGAATCAGAAACCTCTTCTCTGTAAAGATAAGTTTCTTAGACAAGGACAAATAATAGCAGACGGAGCATCAACAGTAGGGGGAGAACTTGCACTCGGAAGAAATATATTAGTTGCTTATATGCCTTGGGAAGGTTACAATTTTGAAGATGCAATATTGATTAGTGAGCGATTGATATATGAGGATATATTTACATCCTTTCATATTGAGAGATATGAAATTAATGTTTCTTTTACGAGTCAAGGGCCTGAAAAACTTACTCGGGAAATACCTCACTTAAATAATCATATACTTCGCCATTTAGATGAGAATGGACTTGTAAAATTGGGATCGTGGGTTGAAGCAGGGGATGTTTTGGTTGGAAAACTGACACCCCTTGAATTTTTAGATTCCTTAGGGGCACCTGAAGGAAAATTACTACAAGCTATTTTTGGTACTGAAGTAATTAATGCTAGAGAAACTTGTTTGAAAGTACCCGTCGGTGTTAAGGGGCGGGTTATTGATATAAGATGGGTCTTTCACGAAGATGATTTTATTAATTTTTCAGATACAATTCATATATTTATTTTACAAAAACGTAAAATACAAGTTGGTGATAAAGTGGCTGGGAGACATGGTAATAAGGGTATTATATCAAAAATATTACCTAGACAAGATATGCCTTATCTACAGAATGGTACACCGGTTGATATGATATTAAGTCCATTGGGAGTACCTTCCCGAATGAATGTAGGACAAATTTTTGAATGTTTACTTGGATTAGCTGGAAACTTTCTGAATAAACATTATAGAATAATACCGTTTGACGAAAGATATGAACGGGAGGCTTCTAGAAAACTTGTGTTTTCCGAGCTTTACGACGCTAGTAAGCAAACATCAAATCCGTGGTTATTTGAACCTGATCATCCCGGAAAAAGCCAATTATTGGATGGACGTACAGGTGAGAGTTTTAATCAAACTGTGACAGTTGGAAAAGCTTACATGATGAAATTAATTCATCAAGTTGATGATAAAATTCATGCGCGTTCCAGTGGACCTTATGCACTTGTAACCCAACAACCTGTCAGAGGTAAGTCTAGACGAGGTGGACAACGTTTGGGTGAAATGGAAGTTTGGGCCCTTGAAGGTTTTGGTGTTGCTTATATCTTACAAGAAATGCTCACGACTAAATCTGATCATATTCAAGCCCGTTATGAAGTACTTGGTGCTATTCTAACTGGAAAACCCATACCCAAACCTAATAATTCAGTACCAGAGTCTTTCCGATTATTAGTTCGAGAATTGAGATCTTTAGCGTTAAATTTAACCTGCGATATTATTCATAACAAAGGTTTGGGTAAACAAGTTTTGGATATTTAGAAAGAAATGAAAAATGGTTAAGGATTCCAGTATTATGATTAAGAAAACAAATCATCAACAATTGAGGATAGAACTGGCTTCTCCCGAGCAAATTCGGGGTTGGGCTGAACGAAAACTACCTAACGGGGATATTGTTGGACAAGTAACTCAACCCTATACTTTACATTATAAAACTTATAGACCAGAAAAAGATGGGTTGTTTTGTGAAAGAATTTTTGGACCTATCAAAAGTGGAGTCTGTGCTTGTGGAAAATACCAAGGAATTGATAATCAAGACGAATCTTTGAGATTTTGCAAACAATGCGGAGTTGAATTTACTAAATCAAAAGTCCGAAGATCTCGAATGGGATACATCAAAATGGGTTGTGCAGTAACGCATGTCTGGTATTTGAAGCGACTTCCGAGTTATATTGCGAATATTCTATCCAAACCTCTAAAGGAATTAGAAAAACTAGTCTATTGCGATGTGTGACTTGATTATATGATGTTATTTTAACAAGTTAAAAAACTGTTATCTCTTCCAGTTCAAAGGGATTTTTTCAATTTTGACGTGTTACTTTTTTATAACTTATGTGAAACTCAAAACTTTGATTATATATTCCAGGGTTAATTAAAATTGAAAGAATACTAAAAAGACTTCGTAAAGTATAAACTTATTACACAATTGATTATTATCAAATCTGATTTGATAATAATCAGTTATTCGTTTGACTCGAAGGATTTTAGGATGATATGGGGATAAAATTTATTCATCGCACATACGTTTTGGATAGGATATGAACCATCGAAGTAAAGTAATAACCTAAAGAAATAAAAGAACAACATCATAAACAAGCAAAACCCCTTCTGATATACATGTGAATCTTTTGTCATAATAATGTTTATTATCCAAAGGGAATAAGATTATTCAAGAATGATAACAATATTTAATTTGTAGGAATATAGAGAACTAATAAATTATTTCATAAAATTCATAACTTGAATAAAAAGTAACTTTTCTATATCACTAATAAGATAAGCTTTTAGTTTTATTTCTAAAAATATTCAAACTAGAAAAAAAGAAAGGTTATTTGAGCCGGATGAGATTAAAATCTCATGTCCGATTCTTGAGGGGGATCTAAAAAAGACCCATCCCAATCTTTTTGTTTCTTGGCCTGTATCAAAAAAACCCACTTTGTTACGATTACGAGGTTTGTTGAAACAGGATTTTTAGGATTCAGGGAACGGGTCGTGGAAATCTGTTCTACCTTACTTTTTTTCTATGACAGGACTAAGAGAATTTCAAGATCGGGAAGTATCTACGGGAGCAGATGCTGTACAAAAACAACTAGCAAGTCTGGATTTACAAGATGCTATAAAAGAAGCATATTTGGAATGGGAGTGCTTATCAGAACAAGATCCGACTGGAAATGTATGGGAAGATCAAACTATTCAGAGAAGGAAAGATTATCTGGTTATGCGTATAAAATTGGCCAGATATTTTATTCAAACAGGTATCAAACCGGAATGGATGGTACTTACTTTTTTACCCGTCCTTCCTCCTGGATTAAGACCTATGTTTCAATTAGTCGGAGGGGAGTTAGTGACCTCCGATTTGAATTAACTTTATCGTTAAATTCTTTATCGAAATATCATGCTCATTATATTTCTTGTTATGAATTATTACACACCAGAAGGACTCATAATTTGCCAAAAAAGATTAGTTCAAGAAGCTGTAGATTCACTTTTCGAGAATGGAATACGCGGACAACCGACAAAAGATTGTCATATCAGACCATACAAATCATTTTCCGATTTACTCGAAGGAAAAGAAGGGCGATTTCGGGAAAATTTATTAGGAAAAAGAGTCGATTATTCTGGTCGTTCTGTTATTGTTGTGGGTCCAACTCTTTCATTACATCAATGTGGATTACCTCGAGAAATTGCATTAGAACTTTTTCAAGCGTTTATAATTCGTGGATTAATTGGACGCTATTTCGCTCGCAATCTGCGAGCTGCTGTGGATATGATTCGAAATCAAGAACCTGTTATATGGAAAATTCTTCGGGAAGTTATGAAAGGACATCCGGTACTTTTAAATTGAGCTCCTACATTACACAGGTTAGGTATACAAGCATTTCAACCAATATTAATGGATGGTCGTGCCATTCGTTTACACCCTTTAGTTTGTGCTGGATTTATTGCAGATTTTGTTGGGGATCAAATGGCTGTTCATGTACCTTTATCCTTAGAAGCTCAAACCGAAGCTCGTTTTCTTATGCTTTCTGTTACAAATTTAGTATCCCCTGCCGCTGGGGATCCTATTGCAATTCCTACACAAGATATGCTTTTGGGACTTTATGTACTAACACTTGTAGATTATCGAGGGATTTATATAAAAAAGATTTATTCATCCCATCAGAATCATTTTCACTTTTTTACGCTACCGTATTTCAGTATTTATGTTGGTGTACTTACAGCTGTCGAGTGTCAACAAATTATTTTGCACAGTTCTTTGTGGATTCGATCGAATTTTTCTTTAGGTATAATCAATTTAATAAATCGAGAATTTCCTGTTGTGATTCAATATTACTCGTCTGGAATATCTATTCAAGTTTATGTTACTTATCAGATTTGACGAAATCGAAATTAGAATATACTCAGTACATATGTTCTTACAACAGCTGGGCGTATTTTGTTTATTCAGCAAATAGAAGAAGCTTTACAAGGGTCTTTGAAGGTTTCTCCATATCGAGAAAAAGCAAGACCAGTCATACCAATTTGATCAATTGATGCTTCAATCAACTAGAACATCGTTTTCTAGTTGATTGAAGCAATTAAGGAAGCGTTTGACATATCTAATGAATCGTTTAAAATTACAACTGAAATTTTTTTTTTCAAAAAATAGGTTTGAGGGTCCAATAATGGCAGATCAAGCAAAATTGCCTTTTTATAACAGACTTGTAGATAAAACTGTCATAAAACAAATAATAAGCAGATTAATAGCTTACTTTGGAGTTACATATACAACAAATGTTCTAGATCAATTAAAAACGTTAGGTTTTCAACAAGCTACCAAAGCTTCTATTTCATTAGGAATTGATGATTTATTAACTTCGCCTTCTAAAACATGGCTGATATGCGATGCGGAACAACAAGGTTCTATTTCGGAACAAAATCATCAAGCTGGAGGTATAAATGCGGTAGAACGATTACGTCAATTGATTGAGACCTGGTACGCCACTAGTGAATATTTGAAACGGGAAATGAATCCTAACTTTAATATTAGTGATCCTTCAAATCCAGTTCATATGATGTCTTTTTCAGGAGCTCGGGGAAGTATATCCCAGATTCATCAATTGGTGGGTATGAGGGGATTGATGTCTGATCCCCAAGGACAAATTATCGATCTACCCATCCAAAGTAATTTTCGAGAAGGGCTTTCTCTTGCAGAATATATAATTTCTTGTTATGGTGCTCGGAAGGGTGTTGTGGATACTGCAGTACGCACATCAGATGCTGGATATCTTACACGTCGACTTGTTGAAGTGGTTCAGCATATTGTTGTGCGTAAGAAAGATTGTAAAACGTTTAAAGGAATTTCTTTAAGTTCTTCACGAAATTATGATCGATCTATACGAACTATATCTCATCAAAGACTAATTGGACGTGTATTAGCTGAAAGTGTCTATTGGGATGAACGATGTATTGCTATACGAAATCAGGATATAAGTAATGAACTTGCTATAAAATTAGTAACAATTCAAAGTCAACCTCTGTTGATCCGTTCCCCTTTAATGTGTAAAGGTTTTGCTTGGGTTTGCCAATTATGTTACGGATGGAGTCTTACTCAGCATGATTTGGTTGAATTAAATGAGGCGGTAGGTATTATTGCTGGACAATCAATTGGAGAACCAGGAACTCAATTAACATTAAGAACTTTTCATACTGGGGGGGTTTTTACGGGAGATATTGCAGAACATATAAGAACTCCAATCAGTGGTATTATTAGTTTAAATCCGAATTTGATTTCTCCAACTCGTACAAGACATGGATATCCTGCTTGGATCTGTGAGGAAAGTTTATCAGTTCGCGTTGAAAATACAAACGAAATACATGATTTACTTATTCCATCTCAAAGTCTTATTCTTATTCAAAATAATCAATATATCGAATCCAAACAGATTATTGCAGAAGTACGTACTGCTAAGTCTCCTGTTAAGGAAACGGTTGAAAAAAATGTTTATTCCAGCCTTACCGGTGAACTGCATTGGAGTACAATTGTATGTCACTCGTCCGAAGAAAAGAAAAGCAATATTCATACTGTGCTTAATACAGGTCATTTATGGATTTTATCAGGAATTATTCATGAGTTTAATGATAAACCTTTCTATTTCTATAAAGATTTGGATAGGTTTGATTCTAAAAATAACCTTTCTAGATCTGTCTTATTAGACAATTCCATAGAAAGTAGGGCTAACTATAGATTACTGAAAGATTTGATTTTTGATAAAGATGAGCAAGATTTTACTTCTTCTATCGTTGATTCTAAATTTACCAACCAACTGTCGAACTTTTCAGATTCTATCATCATTATCTCCAAATCAAAAATTAAATATAATAAAAGAACAAAAGAAGTTTTGTTATTGATTGAACGAAAAAAAGCCTTTGATAACAAATTTTTTTATGCTTCTTTTGTTCTTAGAATACCTAAGAATCAACTATTGAAACATGATGATATCTTTGCTGTTTTTGATAATCCTGAATATCAGACTAATGTTTCAGGAATAATTCGATATGGTACGGTAAAGGTTAATTCCGTCGCAGCTAAAAATAATATTATAAATAATAAAAAAAATAGAGTTACGGAAAAAAAATATGAAATTTTTCGAGGAGGTTCTTTTTTCTTAATTCCTGAAGAACGATATGTTGTATATAATTCTTCGTCTATTTTAATTTCAAACAATAGTATTATTCATGAAAATACACAGATTACATCGACTATTACTAGTCGTATAGGCGGATTAGTACAAATAAAAAAACTAAAAGATACGTACGAAATACGAATATTGCCTGGAAATATTTATTATTTGAATAACATTCGTAAAGTATATAAAAAAAATAATGCGCTGGTACCACCTCATAGGTTCATCTTCGATACAGTTCAATTCAATACATGGACTTATTTACAATGGGTTACACCTATTAAGAAAAGAGGTTTTCTTTTTATTAGACCGGTATTGGAATATGCTATATCAAATGATTTTTATGCAAGGATTCCGGGTTCGAGTTTGTTTAATAAAGAAGATTTAGTTAATTTTCGAATCACGCAATACCTCTTATATAGGGATGGTGACAGAGTTGTATCGCGTAATAATAGAAATATTCAATTAGTTCAAACTTGTTTAATTCCCAATTGGAAAAATAAAGTGCTTCAAAAAATCATTCATATTTCTGTTCTGAAACTAGCAATTAAAAATACTTGTAGGTGTTTCTTACAAATAAGTTTAAAGAAACGGAATACTTCTTTTTTTTTAGAAAACCCTACTAATAACAGTAATAATTTAGCAAAATTTGTTTTTAACAAGAAACCACCCTCAATTGCTGTGTTGTTTTATTCCAAGAATCAATTATGGATCAATAAGCACGGTACTATTCGACTAGTATCAGATGAAAAGAAAAGCATTGTTATGTTATCAACTTCGGATTTTTATCGGCATCTTCTATCTAAAGATTCAGAAAATTTAAATCAAACGGATTGGAATAGTAAAGAGGCTAGAATAAAAGGTGCACTACAAAGTCAAAATTTATCAAATGATTTAAAAAAACCTTTCACAAGGAATTCGAAAAGAGATTTCCAAAATAAACCAACCCATCCGGTACTCTCTTTTAGTAAAAGTTTGATTTCAGAAACTCAGCCTTTTCGAGGTTTTTTGGGTCACTTACATCAATTACAAGGTTTTTTTCTTACAAAGTTAAAATATGTCATAGGTAAAAATAGTTTTTCAAAGAATTTAAAAATAAGTGGTCTGAAAGATACTTGTCATATCTCTTACCAATTTTTATCAGATGAGATCGGAGTTCCATATCATTATTATTCGATATATCATGGAACAGTAAAAATAGTTTCTATATTCTCATCCAATTGGTATAAAGATGAAAAAGTAGATTCCGTATTTTGTAATCTTGGACAATTTGTGTTCAAAGGTGTTTGTTTATTTCGAGATAAAATATCTTCTGAGTCCGGTCAAATGATAGCTATTGACAAAAATTCTTGTATTTATCGATTGTCCGAACCATATTTGGTTACTGAAGGAGCAATTGTTCATAAAAATTATGGCGATATTTTTCGGGAGGGGGATACATTAATAACACTTACATATGAAAGATTGAAGTCTGGCGATATTATTCAAGGTCTACCAAAAGTGGAACAATTATTAGAAGCTCGTTCACCCAATCCAATTTCAATTAATTTAGAAAGAGGTTTTTTAGATTGGAAGAGAAGTATGACCAGATTAATTGGATATGTTGGAAGCTATTATATTAGTGCCCAGTTGAGTCTTCAAGAGAGTGGAACGAATATAGTAGATCAAATTCAGCGAGTTTATCGGTCTCAAGGTGTACAAATAGCGGATAAGCATATTGAGATTATCGTTCGGCAAATGACTTCCAAAGTTTTAATTCTGGAAGGTGAATTGTCCAATGTTTTTTTACCCGGAGAGTTAATTGAATTACCACGGATTCAAAGAATGAATCGTGTTTCAGAACAATTCATTGTGTATAAACCAATTATTTTGGGAATAACAAAAGCATCGCTAAATACTACAAGTTTCTTAGCAGAAGCCAGTTTTCAAGAAACCACACGAGTTTTAGCTAAAGCTGCTATTCGAGGTCGGGTTGATTGGTTAAAAGGATTGAAAGAAAATGTAATTGTTGGAAGAATAATTCCGGCTGGTACTGGAAGTTCGGAATTTAGACAAAAAAACCAAAATGTTTCATCAAAACATGAAAAATTAAGTTTGGTAGACAAAAAAAAATATAGATTGTTTTTTTACCTTTTGTTAATAAATTCTTCTTACTCAGAATAAAAAGCATTATCGGGAAAAGAAAAAAAAGATTGGACAAAAATCGCAATACTCATTAAAATCACTAAATCTCATGTGAGATAGATGAAAAAAATATATGTACAAACAAAGTCCCCATAGAATTTTGAGATATGGATAGATTTCTATTGAGATAATAGTATGTTTCAGTAAAAAAAAAAAAAAGAAAAAATGCAACGAAAAACTTGGAACATTGATCTAGAGGATATGATGAAAGCGGGCGTTCATTTTGGTCATCAGGTACAGAAATGGAATCCTAAAATGGCACCTTATATCTTTACACAACAGAAAGGTGTTCATATTTTAAATCTAACTCAAACTGCTCGTTTTTTATCTGAAGCTTGTGATTTATTGTTTAACGCAGCAAATGAAGGAAAACAATTTATGGTAGTAGGTACGGACCAGCAGGTGTCTGATTTGGTGAAATTAGCAGCTTCCAAAGCTAGATGCCATTACGTAAATCAAAAATGGCTTGGTGGTATGTTGACCAATTGGTCTACTATTGAAACGCGTCTCCAAGAATTTGAAGAATTGGAAAAGAAACAGAATTTGGGCGGACTTCATCGATTTCCAAAAAGAGAGGCTGCAGTAGCTAAAAAACAATTATCTTCATTACAAAAATATTTAGGTGGAATAAAATATATGACAACTCTACCTGATATTGTGATTATTGTTAATCAACAAAAGGAATTGACTGCTATTAAAGAATGTAGAATTCTGGGAATTCCAACTATTTGTATTGTTGATACAGATTGTAATCCAGATCTTGTTGATATTCCGATTCCAGCTAATGATGATGCGCGATCTTCAGTCCGATGGATACTTAATGAATTAGCATCTGCAATTCGTGAAGGTCGTTCTAATGAGAGTACCTCCTAAAAAAAGAAAAAAAGTAAAAATAATTTTAATAATTATTTTTACTTTTTTTTTAAGTTCGAACTAAGAAAAATCCTATTAAAAATAGAATAATTTTCCTCTTTTTGGTAAATATTTGTTTCATTCTAAATAAGTTAACCTACGAGTTTTTATTTACCTTTTATTTACTTTGTACTTCTTTTATTTATATATATCATTTACTAAATGATGATGGTAAATGGTTAGTTACTTACTATTCTCTTTTGAAGATAAAAAATAAGGATAATTCATGTACAGTAATAGGTGCTAGGTGGATTAGAAGAGGTAATAGTGTCATTTTTTTATAAAAAAAAAAACAGAAAATCATTTATAACCTTGCCAAAATTTGAATCGACATTACGGTCATATTAGAAAAATGAAACTCTTTTTGGATCTTGATTCTATGTCTGGCTGGTAAAAATAATGAAACAAATATAATACGTATTACAAGCAATTTTTTTAACATTATTTTTTTAATTTTTTTGCTCAAAATGAATCGATAAGAAAAGGGGATCTATGGATATTCAACAATTCACCACAACTACAATGAATGATTTATATCGAATAGCAGGTGTGGAAGTGGGTCAACATTACTATTGGGAAGTAGGTACTTTCCAAGTTCATGCACAGGTTTTAATAACGTCGTGGGTAGTTATGGGTATTTTGCTTGGTTTCTCTCTTGTGTCTACTCGTAATTTACAAACAATTCCCACAGGTAGTCAAAATTTCATAGAATATGTTTTGGAATTCATTCGAGATTTAACTAGAACTCAGATAGGAGAAGAAGAATATCGTCCTTGGGTTCCTTTCATCGGGACATTATTTCTTTTTATTTTTGTTTCCAATTGGTCGGGTGCTCTTATTCCGTGGAAAATTATTCAATTACCTCACGGCGAATTAGCTGCACCAACAAATGATATCAATACTACTGTTGCGTTAGCTTTACTGACCTCCATAGCATATTTTTATGCAGGTTTGCAAAAGAGAGGTATAAGTTATTTTGGTAAATATATCCAGCCAACTCCAATACTGTTACCAATAAATATTCTCGAGGATTTTACCAAACCCTTATCATTAAGTTTTCGACTTTTTGGAAATATATTAGCTGACGAATTGGTTGTGGCAGTTTTAATTTCATTGGTACCTCTAGTAGTTCCAATACCCATGATGTTTTTAGGATTATTCACAAGTGGTATCCAAGCCTTAATTTTTGCAACTTTGGCCGCAGCTTATATTGGAGAATCTATGGAAGGTCATCATTAGTTTTTAATTCTTTTCATTATTTTGAGAAAAAATAAATTAAATTGTGAGATATTTTATTTTTTTTTTCTGCATGATCAGAAGTTTATAAATAAGTTTTCAATTTTGAATGAATCCATTATAATCAATCTACAGTATTTTATTAAATCAATATTACATAAAAGATTTTTTTTTCTTTTTTCTTTGGTAGAAAAAAGTTTTACAGAGAAGCTATTGTTAACTTGTTAACTAGTAGGAATCATATTGGCTACTTCTAAATAAATAGATTTCTATTCAGACTTTTTACAAAGGTAAATATTATTGTATTTATATATATATATAAAATGTATATATATATACATGTATTTTAAAGATATATCAAAGATTTCTAGTTTTTTTGTTCCACATGGATGAAACGTAAAAAAAGTAATTTCATAGAATAATGAAATCTATCAAATTTAATCTAAGGAGATTAATATGAATCCTATAATTTCTGCTGCTTCTGTTCTTGCTGCTGGTTTGGCTGTTGGGCTGGCTTCGATTGGACCTGGTGTGGGTCAAGGCACTGCAGCTGGTCAAGCCGTAGAAGGAATTGCAAGACAACCGGAAGCGGAAGGTAAAATTCGTGGTACATTATTGTTAAGTTTAGCTTTCATGGAAGCTTTGACTATTTATGGATTGGTTGTAGCTCTAGCACTTCTATTTGCAAATCCTTTTGTATAAAAAAAATTATTCCTATTAAATAAAACCTAGTTTTGTAAAAATGTTTTCTCTTTGTTTTACCATTTTAGATTTTAATAATTATAGAAATGGTAAAACAATAGCAAATTAATAATGAGAAAAGAAACTGTTTTTTTAGTTAAAATAGTTACTGTATAGGGGTAAATAAAAAATTATATACCCTTTATATTCCTTAAGGAATCATATTGAATGACTAGGATATTTTTTAAGTAACAAAATCCTATCAAGATTTATGATTCCATACGGGATTTTTTAGCAAAGGATCGCCTGAAATTCATAGCCTATTATGGGAGAGATATATTATGAGAATTGTCAATGGTTTTTTAATTTCCTCAAATCATTGGCCTTTAGCTGGAAGTGTTGGTTTGAATACCAATATTTTGGAAATAAACATCATTAATTTAGGTGTTGTACTTGCTGTCTTATTTTACTTTGGAAAGGGAGTGTGTGCGGGTTGTATTTTCGACTAGTATAGCTGACCTAATTCAGCTGCATCTCCGCCAATAGGTGCAAATCCTAACGAATTACTTATGAATAAACAATATCTAAGGACTAAAGCATTTCGTATTGTGATAAGTCTATTGGGAAAATATTCTCAATTTAGAAGGGAAAATTTTTATGGTTAAAGCCAAATCGCTTGAAGTCTGAGCAATAAATTTTATAGGTTTTCTTTCTCCAATATATAGAAAATTATATTCTAAAACTAGAATCATTAAATTCATTTGATATACAACACTCATATCAAAATGGTTTTGGATTATGAATTCAACCTTTTTTTATCTAAAATATCCTTTAAATTAGAAGTAATTTAAGTAATTTTTATTGCTATATTGACAACCTGTTTAAATATTCTATATTTGATTCGAATAAACAACTTTATTGATAACTAACTATTTTTTGTTGTCACGAGAGCCCTTGAAAAAAAGAGTCTAAAAAAAAGATTGATTAGACATAATTGAAATCTAAATCCTAGTAGATGGGCAGGCTCCGTTGATAAATAGATAGGAGCAGGAAAGCCGAATGAATCGAAAGGCTCATGTTCGGTTTGGGAAGAGATTGGTAATTATCACAATATAAATTCATAAATTGTTTGTGAGTATAGAATCTACTTCATTAAGTTATTTATTAAATCATCGGAAACGAACCATATTGAGTACCATTCGAGATGCGGAAGAGCGATATTAAGAAGCTACTTATTAACTTTAACAAGCCCGGTCTCGTTTACAACAAGCAAAAGGTGTAGCAGAGGATATTGGGTCTATTGGACTTGCACAGATGGAAAAAGAAAAACAAGATTTAATTGTTGCTGCTGTTGGGGATTCGAAACGATTGGAAGAATCAAAAAATTATACCATTCGATTCGAGGAACAACGAGCAATTTAGCAAGTTCGACAAGAAGTTTCTCGTCTAGCCCTAGAAAGGGCTTTAGAAAGTTTGAAAAATCGTTTGAACGTAGAATTACAATCACGCATGATTTATTATCATATTGGCCTATTTCGGGCTATGGAAAAACTTGATGATTAGACGGTACTTCTTCTTATCAAAAAACGATAAAAAATCTAATGGTGAATATAAATATTAGACCCGACGAAATTAGTAGTATCATTCGGAAACAAATTGAATGTTATAGTCAAGAAATAAGAATTCTGAATATAGGAATCGTGCTTCAAGTTGGAGATGGTATTGCTCGTATCTATGGTCTCGACAAAGTAATGGCAGGTGAGCTGGTTACATTTGAAGATGGTACTGTTGGTATTGCATTGAATTTGGAATCGGATAATGTTGGGGTTGTTTTAATGGGTGACGGTTTAATGATACAAGAAGGAAGTTCGGTAAGAGCAACGGGTAAGATTGCGCAGATTCCTGTTAGTGACTCGTATTTAGGTCGTGTTGTTAATGCTTTAGCTCAACCTATTGATGGTAAAGGTCCAATTCCTGCTTCTGAATATAGATTAATTGAATCTCCGGCACCTGGTATTATTTCAAGACGTTCCGTATATGAGCCTATGCAAACTGGACTTATTGCTATTGATGCCATGATTCCTATAGGACGTGGGCAACGAGAATTAATAATTGGAGATAGACAGACTGGTAAAACAGCAGTGGCAACCGATACAATTTTGAATCAGAAAGGTCAAAATGTTGTATGTGTTTATGTAGCTATTGGCCAAAAAGCTTCTTCTGTTGCTCAAGTAGTCAATACCTTCCAAGAACGTGGTGCCATGGAATATACAATTATAGTTGCCGAAGCCGCAAATTCGCCTGCTACTTTACAATACCTTGCTCCTTATACCGGAGCAGCCTTGGCTGAGTATTTCATGTATCGTAAGCAACATACTTTAATTATTTACGATGATCTTTCCAAACAAGCACAGGCTTATCGACAAATGTCATTATTGTTAAGAAGACCGCCTGGTAGAGAAGCATATCCTGGAGATGTTTTTTATCTTCATTCTCGTCTTTTGGAACGAGCAGCTAAATTAAGTTCTGAATTAGGTGAAGGAAGTATGACTGCTTTACCTATAGTTGAAACACAGGCTGGAGATGTCTCAGCCTATATCCCAACTAATGTAATTTCCATTACTGATGGACAAATTTTTTTATCAGCGGACTTATTTAATGCTGGTATTCGCCCGGCGATTAATGTTGGTATTTCTGTATCACGAGTAGGATCTGCTGCTCAGATAAAAGCTATGAAACAAGTCTCAGGTAAATTGAAGTTAGAATTAGCTCAGTTTGCAGAACTTGAAGCTTTTTCGCAATTTGCTTCGGATCTTGATAAAGCTACACAAAATCAATTAGCAAGAGGTCAACGATTACGTGAATTACTTAAACAATCCCAATCAGCTCCTTTATCTGTTGAAGAGCAAGTAGCTACTATTTATACTGGAGTAAATGGATATCTAGATGTATTAGAGGTGGATCGAGTCAAGATTTTTTTGGTCCAGTTACGTGAATTTATTGTAACGAATAGACCTCAATTTGGGGAAATTATTCGTTCTACAAAAACTTTTACACAGCAAGCTGAAGATATTTTGAAACAAACAATTAGAGAATATCTTGAATTATTTAGGCTTCAAGAGAAGTAACTAATAAAAAAAAAGGTTATTGATCAAAATCAAAAGTCATTTTATTTTTTTTTAGATGCTTACTTATTATTTTGACGCCAAATTATTTAATTATTAAGAAGATTACGTCCAATAGGATTTGAACCTATATTAGAGGTTTAGAAGACCTCTGTCCTATCCATTAGACGATGGACGCTTTCCTCCTCCATTCTCGGTACATAGATATTTTTGATTGCAAGAATTTTATTGCCGAGAAGGAGGAAAGTTAATAAAGATAAATGAAAACATTAATGTATCATTTATCTTTATTCTTCATTTAACTAGTTTGATTTTTATTCTATAGCGGGTAGCGGGAATCGAACCCGCAACATTAGCTTGGAAGGCTAAGGGTTATAGTCGATGTTAGTAATTTTAAAATTACTAAAAACCTCTAATTCAGAACCGAACATGAAAATTTATTTTCATTCGGCTCCCTCATGAATTTTTTTTTCATGACATCTACGTCAGTATGGATATCTCAATCATAGTTTAAGATACATATTTACTTCTCAGATGATCCTCAAAAAAAAGGAATAAAGAATTCTTTTTTTTTTTTGTTAACAACTTAATTTCATTCTTTATTCCTTTAAATTACTTCGTTCTCTATTTCTTTTGTTTCTAATCTTGAGGATAATATTAATTCTCCTACCGAGCTTTTTTTTTTGCTGAATAATATTAGTAAACTAAGATCACTCTTTCTTTAGCTGTTATTCATTCAAAATAATTGGAATGATTTAGTTACGATGAGAATAAGCTTTTTGATTACCTATCCATTAATTAGAATACGTGAAGGATTTTATGTATCATAAAAATACTATTTTGCTTCTTCATACCCTTAAAATTGGAGATGGAGAAATAGTTTGTTTTTCCTATTTAATCTATTATAGGGGAGGCTTCTTTTCTCCGACAGAAATAAAGTTTTTGGATTTATACGAAATCCAAATATTTGTTAATTTAAGTTAAATCATTAATTAACACTGGAACGAATCACACTTTTACCACTAAACTACACCCGCTATGACTATATTATATATGAAGAGTCATTTATATGTCCAATAGTTTTTTTTATGCCATAAAGATCCATGCAAGTTTTCTGATTGTAATTAAAATCCTTTGATAGGGTAAAAAATTAATTTTTAAGGGAGGGGGGGGGGCTGGAATGATACAAATTTTGATTGAGTCAAAACAATGTTGGTTTTTCCTGTTATTGCCATCTATCTACGTTTATATTTGCTTTTCATTATACTAGCTATTGTTGAAATGAAACTTTTTATTACTTTTTGATACAGATTTCCGATTCCGAACCCACCCCACTTCTGAATTAGTGCCCCTAAATGTTTTGGTTCATTCAGAATTTTTCTGTATTTTTCTGAAGATCAAATGGGGAAGTCATAGGTTTCCTCTTCGTGATGCTAGTAGAGCAATTATTAATGGTCCTGATACAACTATAAGAGCTAAAACAACCAGTTGTGCAATAAGTTCAAGATTCATTATAACAAAACCCCTTAAAAATATTGAAATTGATAAATGAGAATATGATAAAGATATTTCTATCTTTGTATATTGAATGAAAACTCCGACCAAAAAATTCTAAATCTTTTTTTTATGCATATTACAATTTAAGATCAGAATTTGTTTTTTTTTTCATTTAATAGCTAATTTAATAGCTATACTAGAATAAGATAGGTACAATAAATATCGAAACGTTTTTTTATGATCCATTTTAAAGTCATTAGATTAAATTGCTTAATAAATCCAATTGAATAACAATAATCTAAAATATACAAAAGGAGAATATTGAATAATGACTTCATTATCCGATGGTCAAATTATGATAGCTCTTGTGAGTGTTTTGATAACTAGCATTTTTGCTGTTCGATTGGGCTTAGCATTGTCTCAATAATAGTTCTTTTAGAAAGCACTAAAAATGAAGACAAATCATGTGCTAGCACATGATTTGTCTTCATTTTTTTTCTACTTTCTCTTCCGGAGAGATGGCCGAGTGGTTTAAAGCGTCGGATTGCTAATCCGTTGTACGAAATACCTTTGTACCGAGGGTTCGAATCCCTCTCTCTCCTTGATTTGAAATCTCGAAAACTCCGAAATTCAATATTTTTCTTCTCCCATTGAAAGATTTTTATTCTTTACGGCCGGGGTTACGACTAGGATCATTCGATAAAAAACCAAAAACGAACAGAGAAACAAAAAAAATAACTACTGTATAAACAAATAGCTTAAGAGTGAGCATGACCTAATCTCCAGGATCATTACTAAGGTTGTAAAATGAATTGTCTTCCAATTAGTTATACCATATTTAGTTCCTACTCTGTAAGTGTAGGAATATAAAAAATTACAACTGAAACAAATTTTTTTGTCTTTAAATCATATCGGTAAGGAGAAAGAGGGATTCGAACCCTCGTTAACGTTAGTTAAAACGATTTTCGATATCGTCACGATCAACCACTCTGCCATTTCTCCAACAAAAATATGAAAAAATTATTTATTCTCTTTTTTTCTTATTTGCAGTTCCTTTTTATTCAGAAATAAAGAAAAAATCTATATTTAACTAATCACCTATTATTTCCTATTAGAAAGGCGGAGATTGTGTACTCCGCCTTTACCTGAAAAAAGGGAACTCTTTAAACGAAAAAAAAGGAGAAAAATAAGTTTAGACTAGAACTCTAAATTATACAGATAAATACAAGATATAAAAAAAGTGACAATCTTAGTTTATTTATCTAAATAAAAAGTAGTTTCTTCTAGTATCTTATGAAAAATCATCATTTTTAAGAGCTAACTAAAAAGCTAACTAAAAATTGACTAAACTCAGTAAAAAAACAAAGTATCATCGAAAACTTACTGCGGCTTGCCATACAAAGGCTAATAGAAAAAAAAGTAAAGGTATTATTGGCATTATATCTACAATTGGATCAAAAATTGCATAAGCTTCGGGTAGCTTCGCGAAACAAAAACTATCAAAAATGAAATTGTTTTCCATATAGATGCTATACATGATTAAAATCCTTATTATGTTTTTTTTTTACAAATAAAACGAAACTTAATACAGTTTAGCATGAAAATAAGATTTTAACTAAAAAAATTGCCAAATATTCTTTTTTTTTTTTTTACTCAAAATGTTTACTAAAGATATTTTAGTGATTACAAAGAGTTCTTTTTTTACTTAAATTTTTCAACGAGAAACCTAAAGTATTTTTTTATCAATTCGTTTTTTATCAATCCTTCTTGTTTTCTATAAAAAAGGTCTTATGTTATTATAAGATTAGTTCATTTTTTTCTTTTTCTTTTTTTATCTAAATATCCAATAATTTTTGTCTATACACTGCAAAAAAAAACTCAAAATATCTACATCTATATAAAATAGAATATATTTAAATGAAAACTACTTTTCGAATTTTTTTGGGGCGTGGCCAAGTGGTAAGGCAATGGGTTTTGGTCCTATTATTCGGAGGTTCGAATCCTTCCGTCCCAGAGGAGTCTAGATAATAATCTGTCTTTTTAAATGAAATAAAAAGCATACTTAAAGTAAAAATTAGAACTAAATTTATTGTTAAAAAAAGAATAAAACGCAATACGAGATAAAATTAATTTTGATTTGAAATCTGAAAGGATTCTTTTAACTATATCCGCATAGAAATAAATTAAATTCAATTTGTTATTATAAAAAAAGAAAACTGATAAAAAAGTAATTAATATGAAGTTAGTTTATTGGATGTATACTGGTCCAGCTCATGTTGGTATATTACGAGTAGCTAGTTCTTTTAAGAATGTTCACGCCATAATGCATGCTCCCTTGGGAGATGATTATTTCAATGTTATGCGTTCTATGTTAGAAAGGGAACGGGATTTTACTCCAGTTACTGCTAGTATTATAGATCGTTATGTACTTGCTCGTGGATCAAGGGAAAAAGTTTTTAATAATATTATAAGAAAAGATAAAGAGCAAAGACCTGATCTTATTCTTTTAACACCTACATGTACTTCTAGTATATTGCAGGAGGACCTGCAAAATTTTGTAAATAGAGCTTCCTTATCTTCCCGGTCAGATGTAATTCTTGCAGATGTTAATCATTATCGAGTTAATGAGTTTCAAGCAGCTGATCGAACTTTGGAACAAATCGTTCGGTATTACTTGATCAAAGCACGTGAACAAGGAATTTTGAAAAATCAATCTGTAACAACTGTACCATCAGTTAATATAATAGGTATATTTACATTAGGTTTTCACAATCAACATGATTCTCGTGAATTAAAACGGTTATTAGAAGATTTGGGTATTAAAATTAATGAAATAATTCCTGAAGGAGCTTCTGTTAAAAATCTTATAAACTTACCAAAAGCTTGGTTCAATATAGTTCCCTACCGTGAAGTGGGTTTAATGACTGCTTCATTTTTACAGAAAGATTTTGGTATGCCTTATATATTAACAACACCTATGGGTATAATTGATACAGCAGATTTCATTCGACAGGTACAAAAAAATGTTAATAAATTAGCGCCCTTTTTTTTGAATAAAACATTTGATTATGAATCTTATATAGATTATCAAACGAAATTTGTTTCTCATGCTGCTTGGTTTTCTCAATCTACTGATTGGCAAAATTTAACAGGTAAAAAAACAGTAGTTTTTGGTGATGCAACTCATGCTGCTTCGATGACTAAAATAATGGTCCGAGAAATGGGAATTAATGTTAGTTGTGCAGGTACTTTTTGCAAACATGATAGCACTTGGTTCAAAGAACAAGTTCAAGACTTTTGTGATGACATTCTTATCACGGAAGATCATGCTGAAGTAGCAGATACAATATCTCGGATCGAGCCATCAGCTATTTTTGGTACCCAGATGGAACGTCATATTGGTAAGCGCCTCGGAATACCTTGTGGAGTTATTTCAACACCAGTTCATATCCAGAATTTTCCATTAGGATATCGTCCTTTCTTAGGCTTTGAAGGAACTAATCAAATAGCGGATTTAGTTTATAATTCATTCACGTTAGGTATGGAAGATCATCTCCTAGATGTTTTTGGTGGTCATGAGAACAAGAAAGTTTTAACTAAATTATTATCTAAAGAAACCAAATTTTATTGGACTCTTGAAAGTCAGGTTGAATTACAAAAAATTCCTGGTTTTGTAAGGAATAAAATTAAAAGCAATACTGAAAAATTTGCAAGGCAAATAAATGTAAGAACGATTACGGTTGACATTATGTATTCAGCGAAAAAAGCATTTAATATTTCAGTAATTTAATTTAAAACTCACATAGAGCGGTAATTATTTTTAAAATAAACAAATAGGATATTCTATTGTCTTTTTTCCTTGTCTATTTTTTTTTTCCAGATATTATATACTAGAGTAATTTAAAGTCTATTTTCTAGTTGATTCAAGTCAAAAAAGTTGTGAATATAAGTAATTTTAAAACGAAAAAGAGTAAGCATATGAAACTTGTAGTTCATCTGTCTAATTATTTTTTATTTGCAGTAAAAAATAATAATATATCATTAGATATATAAGACATAAATTCAATTGATTTTAAGACAAAAAAGCTATTTTTCAGTATTTTATCGACTTTTTATTGAAAACCTTTTTTTTTTTTCTATTCGTATTATTAGAAATAATACGAAAAGTAGACACAGAAAGGATTCATTTTTATAATTTCTATAAGAAACAATATGTATATATATATATTTAATATATTTATTGTTTCTTTTTTTTTTTTTAGAAAAGAGGAAAATTTATTAATAATAATGAATAGAACAAAACAAACGACCAAAGTAAATTGAATTTTGGAGGGTGAAATAAATGATATCCTTTTTTAGCTTATTGCAAATGTTTTTGTATTATCCAGGGTTTTTCATTTTGTTGTATTTCTATTTGGTTTTTTTTATTCCTTTAAAGAATTATCTTTCCAAAGTAAATTACTCAAAATATCTTGAATTTTTTATAAAATCACTAAAATAAATTATCCTAATAAACAATTTTTCTAGAATATTACAAAAGAGTTTCCCCAAATACTTTAAATTTAGGGAAACTCTTTTGTAATATAAGTGTAAAAAAGTTTTCTGTTTTCTTTTTCTAAATTCTATAAAAGAAACAAATAGAATTTAGAAACATTTTAATATTGACAATTACTGTTGTTATTCCGTATAATAAAGTAAAGACTTCTTTTATAAATATTACTATTTTTGTAAAACAATAAAAAAGTAAGTGGGTTGCTAACTCAATGGTAGAGTACTCGGCTTTTAAGTGCGACTGAGTGATTTCACACACTAGGATGAAAAAAGGTCATCCAGCCCAATTCAGAAGGGTTAATTAATACGATCACGACTAATTTCCAAAGATCAAAAATGGAATAAAAAAAGCATGTCGAATTATCGCTCCATTTTTCATGTAAAACATATATACATTTAATTTGTATATAGATAAATGAAATAAAAAAAAACACAAACGTAATTTGATTTAATTGAAAATTATTTGTTTGCTTTTTTGGGGTTTTTATGATAAAAAAGGTCGAAGGGGTTAATGGATAAGGCTTGTGAGGCTTGAATCAGAGGTAAAAGAAACCGGAGGAACGAGCGTCCCCTCAGAAAAAAAAATTCTGTTATCTCTTTAATGGTTGGTTGTTAAATGCTAATCAGTAACTGATTTAAGAGAGGTTTTTATAAATCTATTACGAGGTTATATATAATACCTGAGAAGAATCCTAAATACTCAATTAAAAATGTGTAGAAATAACCAGTTTGCCAATCAAAAAAAAGAAAAAAATTTTTCGTTGATTGGAAGAGCAATCATTTTTGAAAAAAACTTTTTATTTAGTAAATTATCAAAACAAAAGATTGCACAGTGTATTAAGAATAGTTAGATCTATTAAAGATTGTTTCAATGAAAATAACAGACAAAAAATTATTACTTTTTGAAAATATTTCCAAAAAGGTAACATATCAGCAACGTTTTTTGTATCCACTTCTTTTTCATAAAGAATTTTATGTAGTGACTTCTGATAGTTTCATCGATAAATCAAATATGAATCTATCAAAAGAGTTTGTTCTAAATGATAGATATAGTTTTTTAGTCATAAGACGTTTGATCAATAGAATACGTAATTTGAATAATTCAAAAAAATTTATTCAGACATCCCTTTCTGATAAATCTATTTGTTCAAAGCTAGATTTTTATCTACTCAAAGCACTTAATATGGTTTTAGAAACTTTTTTATTAATACAATCAGAACAAACAAAAAAAAGAGTTAATTGGAAAAGTTATAAATCTATTTTTTCAACTTGCTCGTTCGTAGAAGAAAAGTTTATTTTCTCTAATCAGATACTAGATCTTAAAATACCCCATTTTATTCATCCAGAATCTTTTATTCGAATTCTTCGCCAACAAATAAAAGATGCTTCTTTTTTACATTTAACAAGATTTTTTGTACATGAATATAAAGAAAGGTCTAAAAATGAAAAATTGATTTATTCTTTTAATAAAATAAATAAATTTGTCACATTTTCTTGGAATTTTTTTTATATTTTTGAATTGGAATTTTTTTTAACTTCTCTTTTGACTAGGTTTATAAATAATTTAGTTCTATCCAACTTATTCGATCAAATTAATCTATTAGAAAAAATAAAGAATAAAAATAAAAGTCAATATTTTTTATCAGAAAAAAGGATCTATAACCAAAATTCCTGTATTCATTATGTACGGTATCAAAATCGTTGTATTATGGCTTCGGAAGGCTTTTATTTTCATGATACGAACTGGATATATTATATATTGAATATTTGGCAATTTTTTATGCATTTATGGATTCAACCTTTCAGGTTCTCAACAAAGCATTTTCAAAAGCAGAGTTTTTTTTTTCTGGGTTATCAATTTGGCAGAGAATCCAAACTGCTAAAAGTTCGATCTATTTCACTTGATAAATCACCTACAATTTATTCACGTTTAAAAAAAAATCTTTTAAAAACACAAATTGTATATCCAATAGATTTTCTAGCAAAAGAGGGTTTTTGTGATATTTCAGGTTATCCTATTAGTAGATCGACTTGGACTACATCGACAGATGAAGAAATTTTATTGAATTTTAATAAAATTTGGAAAAGCTTTTATTTTTATTATGGGGGGTTGATAAAAAAAGACATTTTATATAGAATCAAATATATCCTCCGATTTTCATGTGCAAAAACACTAGCTCGTAAACATAAAAGTACGACACGAGTTGTTTGGAAAAAAATTGTTTCTGATTTGTCTTTGTCATCTTCCTTAAGAAGAAAGAAAAATTTTCATTTGTTTTTTTCCAAGGATCCCATGGATAAAAAAAGATTTTGGTCCTCTGATATTACTCAAGTGTAATCCTGATCAAAACGAAGTTTGAATTAAGTTTACTCTCTTTTTTTTTGTTAAAGAGACAATAAATGATTTTATTAATCTACATAGTAATAGAAAACAATAAAAAAAAGAAAAGATTCTAGTATTACCTTTTATATGTTTATATTCTATATATACACAGAGAAAGCCGTGTGCTATGAAAATAGCAAGTACGGTTTGGGAAGAGATTTTTTCAGTCCAACTAATTAGGGAAAGAAAAAATCCACTTTCATCCGACGAGTTCCGGGTTCGAGCCCCGGGCAACCCAATATAAAAAAACTTCATAAAAGTTCCAAGTATTTTTCAAATTCAATTTAGTTTTTAGGTTTATTGTTGTTGCCAAGAAAGTTTGACTTTATTCTTTAGTCTTAAGGTTGACAACAAGCTTTGGCTTGTGCTATAATAAAAGCAACAAGCATATTATAAGCTTGGGAACTTAATAAATTCTCAAAAAAACCAAAATTAACATGACCGCAATTTTAGAAAGACGCGAAAGCGCAAGCTTATGGGGTCGTTTCTGCGATTGGATTACCAGCACTGAAAACCGTCTTTACATAGGTTGGTTTGGTGTTTTGATGATCCCTACCCTATTAACGGCAACCTCTGTATTTATCATTGCCTTCATCGCAGCTCCTCCAGTAGATATTGATGGTATTCGTGAACCTGTTTCTGGTTCGCTTATTTACGGAAACAATATTATTTCCGGTGCTATTATTCCTACTTCTGCTGCTATTGGTCTTCACTTTTATCCTATTTGGGAAGCAGCTTCTGTTGATGAATGGCTATACAATGGTGGTCCTTACGAATTAATTGTTCTTCACTTTTTACTTGGTGTAGCTTGCTACATGGGTCGTGAGTGGGAACTTAGTTTCCGTTTAGGTATGCGTCCTTGGATTGCTGTTGCATATTCAGCTCCTGTTGCAGCTGCTACTGCAGTTTTCTTGATCTATCCTATTGGTCAAGGAAGTTTTTCTGACGGGA